GGTTTTTATTAATGATTAATGTCTTTGCTTGCTAAAGGTTAGCATCATAACTACTAACGTTATAAGATGATAGCAAATAAAGACATTGCAAAAAAAAAAAAAAACTTTTTGTCATTTGTATCTTTTGTTATGTTTGTGAGTTTAACTATCAAAAAATGAAATTATGTCAAATTATGAGTTTTTGTCCTCCATTACAGGATAGAATGGAAAACGTTGATACGTATCAATCTTCTAACGTTATACTTTCTTTTTTATGGTCGATATTATGATAAATTCCATTTAATATATTATAAATGTAAACCCCCTAGCCTCTTTTTATTCACGATATAAAAAAGGGCGAACAGAAATAAAAAGAGAACTAGGGATAATCAGTTTCGAACTGATGACTTTCACCACGTCAAGGTGACACTCTACCACTGAGTTATATCCCTTTCCTATCCTCATCCAGAAGGGAAATTGTAAGAACTTCCCATTCCCAAAGAATCGATAAATTCCACGAAACTATATCATTATTCCACGAAAGTTTTATCTTGTTCTCATACTCTTTCAAAACCTCGTAAAAAAAAAAGAATGAAATCATTCTGTAACACAGATTGACATTTTCTACTTAAATACAAAGTTTCAATTTGTAACTAAATAGGCAAAGAGTTCGTTTTCTTTTTTTATTTATTCTGCATTTTATATTTAGACGGGCATAATAGAATTCAAAAAAGAACTTTCCCTAGATTTTCTTACCTTATATTACCGATTGGTGCACACAGCCGCTCGGAACATATATTCTATTGATACCATTTTATCATAGGCCATCGAAATAATCCTGAGTAGCCAAACCATGCCACCCAAACCAAAGCACAAAAGTCAAAATTTTTCATCAAATGGATTCCCAGTTAAATAATGCATAACTACACGGATAAGCTGACATTAACCCGTCAATTTTGAATTTTTTTTATGATTCAAAAAAAAAAAAATGATATTTCGAGATATCAATAAAAAATGAGCATGTTAATAATAAAAAATAGATAAAAAAAAAGATTATCACTCTCATTCTTTTTAATAGAGAAAGAAGAATTAACCCCGAAGGATTCGGATAGTTTTTTGTAAAAAAAAAAAAATATATATATATATATATATGTAGTTATTTATATATTCTATATAAATACTCGAAAAAAAAAAAATGTCTTCAAAAGAATTGAACGAGAAGCCGTATGAGGTGAAATTCTCATGTACGGTTTTGTACAGTGGCAGTAGAGGTAACTTTTCTGTCAACTTTTCCACTATCACCCCTAAAAAACCAAACTCTGCCTTACGCAAAGTCGCTAGAGTACGATTAACTTCTAAATATGAAATCACTGCTTATATACCTGGCATTGACCATAATTTACAAGAACATTCTGTAGTATTAGTAAGAGGTGGAAGAGTTAAGGATTTGCCCGGTGTTAAATATCACATAATTCGAGGAATCTTAGATGCTGTCTCAGTCAAAAATCGGAAACAAGGGCGTTCTAGTGCGTTGTATATTCTTATCTAAGATTTGTATCATTTTATGATGATGCCATGTCAATTGCTAAAAACATGTAAAGTATATGGCTAACCCAATAACGAACGTTTTATAAGGGGACTAGAGCAGGCTAAAACAATAAGGATAATATATGTCTAAGGTTTAATATTGAATTCATTTGATAAGTTTTCCCTTACTTAGTGTGTGTTAACATAAAATTGGAAATGTCTTGACTTTTTTGGAGCAGATTCAATTCAAATAGCATTGATTTAAAACACCCTTTCCTTTTTTATACTCTTTTTAAAACCTAAGGACCTAATCGTATAGATATAGAAAATACAAGATTTCTAATCATAGCAAAAGAAAGGAAACGGATACTCAATTAAGAATGAGTAAACATAATTCTATGCATAAGAATATTCTATATATATATATAATATGCAGATAGAATCATGTGGAAAGCCGTATTCGACGAAAGTCGTATGTACGGTTTGGAGGGAGATCTTTGATACCTTTAGAGATCCACCCTACAATATGGAGTTAAAAAGCCGAAATAAGTAATGATTAGTCTTTATGAAATAAATTTATGAACCTTTTTCACACTCATGTCACGCCAAAGTACTGTAGAAAAGAAAATTGATAAATTTGATCCGGTTTATCATAATCGATTAGTTAACATGGTCGTTAACCGTATTCTTAAACACGGAAAAAAATCATTAGCTTATCGAATTTTTTATCAATCTCTAGAAAAGATTCACGAAAAAACAGAGAAAAATCCACTAATTGTTCTACGTCAAGCAATAGACAAATTAACTCCCAAATTGATAGTAAAATCAAAACGTGTAAGTGGATCCACTTATCAAGTTCCCATTGAAATAAAAGAAAAAGAAGGAAAAATACTTGCTATTCGTTGGTTATTAGAGTCATCCCGAAAACGTTCTGGTCCAAATATGCAATTTAAATTGAGTTACGAAATAATGGATGCTGCCAGAGAGAAAGGCAATGCTATACGCAAGAAGGAAGAGATTCATAAAATGGCAGAATCCAATAAAGCTTTTGCACATTACCGTTAATCCATTAACTATATAAAATAGATCTACAGATCTATTCCATTCTGATCAATAAAAGAAAACTTACTTTATCAAAATTTATCAAAATTTTATTGGAACGAAAACGAAAGGAAAAGAAGAATGAAAAATAAATCATAGATAAATGATAATAAGGAGATTCTAAAGAAAATATTGCTCAAATATTAATTGAAGTTACTAACTAATGATCCGGACAAAATGAAAAATGCATTTTCAATTAATACCTTTAAATCATTTTTATGAAAGAATTTCATTTGCTTCTCTTCTATGGAAGTTCCATTTTTCCAGAATGCATCCTTATTTTTGGCCTATTTCTTCTTCTAGTAATCGATTTCATTTCTGATCAGAAAAAGACAACTTGGTTCTATTTCATCTCTTTAACAAGTTTAGTGCTAAGCATAGCCTTTTTGTTATTTCAATGGAGAGAAGAACCTACGATCAGTTTTTTTGGTAATTTCCAAACAAACAATTTTAATAAAATATTTCGGTTTCTCATTTTATTATGTTCGACTTTATGTATTCCTCTATCCGTGGAATACATTCAATGTACAGAAATGGCTGTAACAGAGTTTTTGTTATTCATATTAACAGCTACTCTAGGAGGAATGTTTTTATGTGGTGCTAATGATTTAACAACTATCTTCGTATCTTTAGAATGTTTAAGTCTATGTTCTTATCTATTATCTGGATATACCAAAAGAGATGTACGGTCTAATGAGGCTATTATGAAATATTTACTTATGGGTGCCACAAGTTCTTCCATTCTTGCTTATGGTCTTTCTTGGCTATATGGTCTATCTGGAGGTGAGATTGAAATTCAAGAAATAGCCAATGGTCTTATAAATACACAAATGTATAACTCTCCAGGAATTTGGATTGCACTTTTATCTATAACGGTAGGAATTGCATTCAAGCTTTCTTTAGTTCCTTTTCATCAATGGACCCCCGATGTATATGAAGGAGTGCGATTCGTTTTACAAATAGAAACTCTATAGACATGTGGAAAAAAATTGTTATTCCCACTTGGACTAAGACATCACTTTGACCAAAAATTTGAATTGAATTAAGGTAAAGCAAAGTAAGAAACAAACGAATTTTTTTTTTTTTTAACTTTTACAAATTCATTATTACGGGTAGTTTTTACAAAGGATCAGATTAATGACGTGTATAATATTTTTATTCTTAACGTAGATGCTACATAGTAAGTTTTCATTCTTCAGAAACTACCAGTGTAAAAAAGAAGGCATCCGTCGACAAAAAGATTACCCTAAGATGAGCATCTCATGACTATTCAGAACGATTTAAATCAGATGGTTTTATTTTTTCTTTTTAATTCTTTCATAAAAAAATAAGAAAAAAAAAGATTTACCATAATAACCACTGAGTAAGGATTCCTCGTAAAGTTAAGGATTAGTTATTCTTTATATCAATTGAATAGATTCAATCTTATACATACACGAGGAAGGTAATAAAAAAAAGAGAGAGAGAATCAAACGATTATGCTCATTTTTTTATCACTTAGGAGCCGTGCGAGAAGAAAGTCTCATGCACGGTTCTGAATGAGAGAAAGGAGGGAAAATTCCTCTTTTCGACTCTAACTCCCCCACTCCAGTCGTTGCTTTTATTTCTGTTATTTCAAAAGTAGCTGCTTCAGCTTTAGCCACTAGAATTTTTGACATTATTTTTTATTTCTCATTGAACGAATGGCATCTTCTTTTGGAAATATCAGCTATTCTTAGCATGATATTAGGAAATTTAATTGCTATTACTCAAACAAGTATAAAACGTATGCTTGCATATTCATCGATAGGTCAAATTGGATATATCCTTATTGGAATAATTGATAAAGACTCAAACAATGGATATGCAAGTATGATAACTTATATGCTGCTCTATATTTTTATGAATTTAGGAACTTTTGCTTGTATTGTATTATTCAGTCTACGTACAGGAACAGATAACATTCGGGATTATGCAGGATTATATATGAAAGACCCTTTTTCAGCTTTGTCTTTATCTTTATGTCTGCTATCTCTAGGGGGAATTCCTCCATTAGCAGGTTTTTTTGGAAAACTTTATCTATTCTGGTGTGGATGGCAAGCAGGCTCCTATTTATTAGTTTCGATAGGACTCTTTATGAGTGTTGTTTCCATATATTATTATCTGAAAATAATTAAGTTATTAATGACTGAAAGAAACAAAGAAATAACTCCCTACGTGCAAAATTATAGATTATCTTCTTCAATCTCAAAAAATTATATCGAATTTAGTATGATTATATGTGTAATAGCATCTAGTTTACTGGGAATAATAATGAATCCAATTATTGCAATTGCCCAGGATACATTATTTTAGAGATTGAGATTCTATAGAATTTTTCTTACTTACTAACTAAAAAAGTAAGAATTGCCCTTATATTCATATTCTTAAAATCGCAGGGAATAGGCTGAAATTATCAGATGAACTTCTAATTACAAAATCAACTTGATCGTTAAATTAGAAGTTCATTTTGTACCAAAATATAGATTTTCTATCTGAGAAAAAGTCGTTCAAATGTGCGTAAATAAAAGATTTGTAATTCTTAACTTCTATTTCAAATTAAAAGAGATAGTTAAGAATTACAAAACAGGGATGGAGATAATCTAATCTCCATACTGAATTGAATCGAGATAACCTCGCTGCGATTCTTTCATCTAAAAAATATTGTGAGCAGAGTGTAATAACTGCTTATTGTGCATCCAGCAGGAATTGAACCCGCGACTTCCCAATTATGAGTTGGGTGCTTTTACCATTCAGCCATGGATGCTATGGTAAAGTTATTTTATTATAATAACTATGGTCACCAATTGAATTCTCATTTTCAACAAGAAATAGATTTGGGATTGTTAGCAATTTCTGTAGGACAAAATGCTAATTAATGAATAATACAGATAGATAAGATCGTATAAATAGAGATTCTTTAATTAATTAAAAGAAGTATCGTTCTTTTCTATATATCTATTGTTCTAAATAGATAAAAATCCTATATTTGGATTCGTATTCGTATAATATATTTATTATATTATTAATGTTTCAATATTGCATTGTTTACTAATTCAATTCTATCTTAATAACAAGAAACTTTTTTTTTTACAAATTGTACAATAGTTAGTTGAATAAGTTGTATTAACTACCTCTTTCTTATTATAATACTAATAATTTATATTTTTATAGAACAAAACAATATATGGAACAAAATAGAAAACCATGGTCTACGGACCCTATTAGAAAGACCCGAGAAATAGCTTGGTCCTTTAGCGTTCAGTCTAAATTTCAAGATTACATGATGGAAATATTCGTTCCATGGAACGAATCCCATTTGGTGAGATTGCTAAGTCAAATATTTTCTGGTCGAGAAAGTGTTGTTAAGCTTTTTGATTTTCGGATTCTTAGTACATTACTTATACGGGATATACGTATATTTATTTTAAAAGGTCAAGCAATAAAAGCTGTAATGATAATAGCATTACCATTACTTTTCTATTTTTTAAATACTCGAGCCTTAATTGAAAGAAATAAATCATCATATAATTTGATGAAGATATTTCCAGCTGTACAACATCTTGGAGCTAGAGCTAGAAAGGAAAATTTGTTGCTCGTTCCGCATCTTTTTCTGTTTTCGCCAAAAGCCAAAAGAAGATATCAACGTTGTTTGCTCAATCCAAAAGAACATGTTTGGATTTTATCCAGTTCTAACACAAATCTGAATCATAAAAATAGAATATCAGAGAAGCAAGAAACAATAAGTTGGGAAAGTCCTTTGGAAAAGGAATCTAATGGTATCGAATGGGAGATTGATTCATCTTTTAATTCAATTCCAAACGAATATTGGGAACCTGAAACAGAACCTGAAAACCTTTATGAATGGAAAGAATCAATACTTTATCGTCATCGAAGCAAAGTTATTGAGGAACTAGAAAACAAAATCGAACAATTAGAAGAAAAACTAGTTCAAGTAGAAGAAGAATTCGTTCTCTCTTCAGAACCAGAACAATTCAAAAGTTTAGAAAGGAAACAAAGAATTCGAGAAATCGAAAGATACAAAGAAGGGCTACGGAGAATAAAGAAACTATGTGAGAAAAGATCACAAGAAATGGAACAAGAAAAAATGTTCCAAGAAGAATCAGATCAAGCAAGAGAATCTTTTTCCTTTTCAGAGTCGGAAGTTTTTCAAAGGTTGTTTGAGCATTTGTCAATAGATGAATCATGTATAAGTATTAATTATACTAATAAACCGAGTGACAAATTCAAATTGTTGAAAGGGCGACAAGACGCTTTTCAATATTTCAGGGGATTAGAAAAGAATAGAATCGTTGATCTATGGAAGGTTAAAACATTTCTTCAAAATCCTTCTGTAAATTATGATATTTTACCAGATCCCGAATGGAACATCAGAAAAGATATAAACCAATTCAATTGTATTCGATTTATGAATAAGAATTCATCTTCAAGATCTCCCTCATCCTATGATCAAAATAAAGAACAATTAGCATTAAACGATGATTTTCAATTGAAACAATTTGTTCTTAAAATAACGGATCAATTTACTCTATCAATAACTAGGCCTAATCATATTTCTTACCCTAATGATGCAATTGACGTGGATATCGATCATCGTGTGAATGAGTTACATTTATTCAACCAGACTTTATTGAAGTGCTTCAATTACTTCTTCAATTACAGAGATGAATTAACGCATGATTCTTTCCTTAGGGTACTCAATATTTTTGAAAAAAAGAAAACATCAGAAGATGATAACACTGAACAACTAATATTGAATAAAATAGTGAATAAAATAGTGAATAAACACAAGATTCAAGCTGACGAGCATGTTGAAATTGATAAATTCGATTTCTTGAAGAACGTATTGGCACCTCTTGTATCAAAATCTGATTTGAATGAAGATTTTGTATTGAACGATTTAAAATCCGAAACTGTATTAGACGATTTAGAATCGTTCCAGAAGTATTATTTGGAATACCATAAATACTATATGCAATTCCAAAGATACTCTTTGGAATTACAGAAAGTATTGAATAAGAATAAATACTATATGCAATTCCAAAGATACTCTTTGGAATTACAGAAAGTATTGAATAAGAATAAATACTATTTGAAATTACAAAAGACATTCCATAAATACTCTTTGGCATTCCATAAATACTCTTTGGCATTCCATGAATACTATTTGAAATTACAAAAGGCATTCCATAAATACTCTTTGGCATTCCATGAATACTCTTTGGAATTACAGAAAGTATTGAATAAGAATAAATTGGAATCACAAAAAGTCTTGGATAAATACTATTTGGAATTACATAACTATTTGGGATATTTCTATGTGGAATTCCATAAATACTATATGGAATTACAAAAATATTCTTTGGAATTAGAGAAAGTATTGAATAAAAATAAATACTATTTGGAATTCATCTATTTTATCAAAACATTAAGTCGCAATTTGAATAATGTGACGCAAGATGCAATTAACCAGTATTCATCAAGTTGGATACTATGTCAGAAAAAATGTTTGGAGCGCCCTTTTTTTCGACCTGTTGAGTTTAGAAATCCAAATTTTTTAAACGCTTTTGTATTATCCATTCAGATCGAATACTTTCAAAAAAGATTAGAATATCTCTTGTCCATTTCCAAACAAAACAATTTCAAAAAGAGAGTGTTAGATCCAATTGAACAACATTTAGATCCAATTGAACAACATTGGGGTTGGTTTGGAAATCCCAATCAAATTTTGGATAGTGAAATTCATAAAATTCTCTGGGACAATCTTAATAGTTCTAAAATTCTCTGGGACAAGCTTAATGGAAATGTCTGGGACAAGCTTAATGAAAATGAAATAAAATCTAAATCAATTCCTAATCTTGAATTCTCGATTGATAAACGAACATTAGATTTCAATGAGAAAAAACCGATAATTGAATTTATTATTGACGTCTTCGATAATGGAAAAAATGACATGGAATTATTGGAATTATTGAATAACGCGGGTCTTTCGGAAATATTCGATAATCAAGACAATTGGTTGAATCCTTTAAAACTATCTAATAAAAATTCATTGAGAGCTTCTTTTCACAAAGCAAATACCTTTGAATTTTTAGATTATTTACACCGTCCTCGTCTTTTTTATAAAAAAAGATTGGCTTCTTACATGGAAAGGATTGATATAAAAAATAAGAATATAACATATGGACAATTATTAAATTTAGTTCCCATTCATAACAATCTGTTTTCTTCCTCTATTAATGAAATGAGAGCTGTGTATTCAGAGAAAGAAACTATCTCACTCATAAAGTCACAAGTCAATATATTATTGGATAAATATTTACGTGACAAAGTGCTAATTCATGATTTGCATAAATCGTCTAATTTACTTGATAAATTGAATTCTATTATTCGTAGAAATATCAATTTATCGATCGAAGATATTTATAAAACTCCTTTAATAAGCCTACAAATTGTCAATTTTGACAAAAACTCTTGCTATCCTTTTTTAAATAGTTCAGATTTAGAAGAAAAGACCTCTAGTCAGTATTCTAAAAACAGTTTTAGTTCCAACATAGATCTTATTCAAACTCAATCTTATCAAGATGATGTATTGTCCGAAATATTTTTGCGAATAAATAAAATTGTAGAAAAAGAAGAAAAATATAGTTCAACAGAAAGTTTAGAACACATAATAGAAGACAAAGCCATAGGTGACTTTATGGAAGACAAAGCCATAGGTGACTTTATAGAAGTCAAAGCCCTAGGTGACTTTTTTAATAAAGAAAAAGTAAAGTTTTTCTTTTCAAAACTAAAGTTTTTAATTTCTTTTAATCAAATCAATTTTCTTTTTGAGAGATGGGGTTTGTTTCAAACATATAGGTCATGGTTGTGGCTTTTGACTTCCACAGGGTGGAAATATACTCAAAATATGTTTTTAGCTACTTTTCCGGAAATAACAATAGATAGTATTGATCTGTTAGTATCAATGCCGGACAATATTAGGCAAAATTGGAATCACAATTTGAATATTTTGTGGGCACTTTATCATCAATTTTGGACACTTCTAAAGTGGGAATTTAGAGATAAAATTGATCAAATTCTCACAATATTGAATAATCGAATTCTCACAATATTGAATGATCAAATTCTCCCGATATTGAATGATCAAATTCTCCCGATATTGAATGATCAAATTCTCCCGATATTGAATCTTATGGTATCCCGCTGGAATATTGACAAATTATGGCAAGTAGCAAATGAAAAAGTACTTAAAGCACTACTTGAGGGAAAGGATCTATCAATATCATTTGATACATGGAAATATATACAAAATGTTCGGGACTATGATATTTTTTTTTGTATCTTCGTTGTATTTTTCTTTTCTATTTCCTCCGTAATTCCCTTATTCTTGATTCAGTTCTATAGGAACTTATATCTGATCAGAGTTTTAGAGTCTAATTCCGGCTGCGGCGAGAGCGTAGGAGAAATGATTAGATCTTATAGAATGCTTAGAAATTTTTCTAATTTAAATTGGTATGGTTCTTGGCTTACATTTGTGGACTATATCGAGATGGAGTCGGATTCTGATGATATAGGATTATTTCTACTATTGAAAATTTGGTATGTCAAAAATATTCAATTTTCATTTCCTTCTTGGTTCTCGTTTCCTTGGTTACAGCCGGGTTCTCAAAAATGTGGGAAATATATCTCACTTGTAAAAAAAATTTTGTACGAATTTGAAGTAGATGACTTCCTTTTGAGAGAAAATCGATTGTTTTTACTACAAGAAAAAATCTCTCAATTTGAATCGAAGTTAACCCCCCCTATTGGTTTGTTTCATGAATTTGAAACAAGAGAACAGCCAGGACTTCTTTACTTTCGATATTTAGCTGAATTGATTCAGCGAGGCCTAACTCATAGAATAGGCTTAATGAATTCCGAAATAAATTCATTGTTTTTAGCAGAAATGCCGATCTTCGCTGCTTTTTATCAGAAGATGACTTCCGTACCAATTCGCTCATCTTTATATGACCACGTGAGATTCTACCCACTCTACCCAGTACCGTCCTTTTCGAATCGAATTTTATTGATAGGGCCTAAGGAAACTGGACGATCGTACTTGGCTAAAAGTTTAGCAGCAGATTCTTATTTACCTTTAATAAGAATATCTCCTAAAAGTTTTTTGAGGCAGCAGAAACTTCTGTCTCGCTATGAACCCGAGTATACATCTTCAGCTAAACAATCATACCTTGAGCATGAAAATATCCTCAGGTCTCTCGGCTGGTCAGGCAGGCCAAAAGAGATAAATGAGAATGAGCATTATGAAAAAAAACCTCATAAGTTTTTGTATAAACGAGGGGAGAATCCTAATCCTCCAGAGTATTTTGCGAGAAGAGCAATCCAATTCCAATTTGCACTCAAATTGGCAAAATTGATGTCTCCTTGCGTCATATGGATTCCAAGCATTCATGAACTGAATGATTACTTTTACCTTCTTGCATTATTGGTAGAACTCCTTGGGGATCCATATAATCCGCTTGATGGTGAAAAAGAAACCACGATCAAACAAAATATTGTTGTTATTGCTTCAACTGATATTCCAAAAAAAATTGATCCAGTTCTAATAACTCCTCCTCGTAGTAAACGAAGATTCGATACATTTATCAATACTAAAAAGTTGCCTGCTCCACATCGAGAAAAAGAATTTCCTTTGCTTTTACGTTACAAAGGGCTCTACTTGAAAAAAGAATGGAACTGCTATGATGAATTTGGATTAACTACCAAAGGCTTTACTGCGCAAGATCTAGCAAAACTTGCTGATGAAATATTTCTAATTAGCATGAGCCAAAATACTTCAGCTATAGACAATGATATAATTGGAGTAGCTTTGTATAGATCAAATTGGGGTCCTTGCAATTATAATCTGAAATTCAGTGAATTTTTTCAAGGACTTCCCTATAAGATAGGAAAAGCCATTATACAAAATAAACTAACGTATTTAAAAAATACCCTAGGGCTTAATCTAGATTTCCAGGGTCGAAGGGCAAACTATTTGCATCAATGGTATTTGGAACCTTCAATTGCCGGAACAGCTGCGAAAGAGTTCACCGTATTCTATCATATTTTGGGTTGCTTGGCCGGATCAGTAGCGCAAGATTGTTGGTTTTTATCGGAATCAAACAGAGAGAATTGGAGTCGTCCTTTTGATTCTTTCATTGAAAATGATTTCATTCTAGCTTCGAATCTTTTACAGGGTCTTCTGGAAGAGTTTCCATCGTTGGCAATATATCGGGGTAATTCTGATTACATCACAATTGCTCCTCAGTTCAAAAAAGATACGATGCAAAAAGGATTATCTTCTATACTCGATAAAATCGTTTTATCTAAAGAATTAAGATATTCCTACGGAAAAGAGGATGAAACTCCTATAGTTTGTGATTCTAGGACCTGGCGTTTTAATTATATTCGCAGCAATCGATTTGAGCATATCAAAGATATAACAATAGAAAATCCATTATTGGATTATCTTCATCTGTTTGGAAGGTTTCAAGAAAGACCGACCCGTCTTTCTAGCTTGTATTGGAAGAAATTTCTGATGTCTGGCAACTTTATTACGGAATTTCAATATGCTGGGAAGGACGATATTGTAGAAAGAAAGACAGCTGCTTTCTGGGAAGCAAAATTATTATACAATAAGTTTCAAAGGATGGGAATATATCAATTTGACACAGAAGAGTATGCAATGGAATATAAACCTTTAAATACACCAGTAATCTGTCTAGCTCGTCGATTTCTTTGGGATCCCGTAAGTATTCGCTTTCTAAATAAGCACTCTGCTTTTGAACGAAGAGAACTTTTTGTTCCTAAAGAACTCGTGAAGAGTATTTATCTTACTTATTCTTCAACAAGAGAGCTAAATGTCAGTATTAAAAAAACGTTAAAGGCTATTCTAAAGCGTAAAAAGGTGAGAAAAATAGCCCTAGGAATCAAAATTCAGACTAATGATGACGATTTACCTGTTAACATTAAAATGTTAGAAAATTTTGAAACTTTCAAACGCTTTCAAGAAATTGGTATCCGATTGAGACGTGTATTACCCTATCGCCAATCGGTGGTAAGTGAACGTTGGTTCCGTGAAAAAACACGGGGTGATAAATTTAAACAACGTTTGCTCAAGGGAGAAAGGGAAAATAGAGATTTATTTTCTAATGAATCTCTTATTTATAATACTCTATCCGAAAGTTATGAATATTTATCAAATTTATTCTTCTCTAATAGAATGTTATTTAAACAAATGATCGATACATTGTTAAAAACAAAATGGCTTTCTACGAATGCCATTGATTGCTTATTAGCGGAAGGATTGAATAAGAATAAAAAAGCCTAGATCCTTAATGAATTTCAAGATAAATTGATATTTTATGTAAGAGTAAGCATAGTAATAAATATGAGCCAAGTCAGTTCTCTTGAACTTGATGAGATATTCTCTACTATGTTTACTCTTTATTTATTTTACTTATTTTATTTAGGTTATAAGTAGTATACTTTCCTTTTACACTTTTTATTCCGAAGAAAAAATATTTCATTTGCTTCTTTCTATATATTATTTGTTCAAATTCGATCGGTCCGGATTTTACAAAACCTTCAAAACAACAATTAGCAAAAAATCAAATCGAATTGATATTATTTCAATTCGATTTGATTTTTGCTATGAACAATTGTAATTGAATTGCTCATTCAATAGGCATTACAAACAATATGTATGCCTTGAAGAGGACTCGAACCTCCACGCTGTTTAGCACGACATTTTGAGTGTCGCGTGTCTACCATTTCACCATCAAGGCATCCAAGAAGCTAATTCTATTTCATGGAATATTTCACAATACAATATTATTCATCATATATATAGTTCAATAGTAGAAGAGAAAGTGGATCGGATAGAATATTCATATCGATCTATGCCGCCTTATATATATCATTTATATCAATATATTTTGATTATTAGATAATTGACATTAATTGATCTAATAGACGTAACATTTTTTTCTTTTTCAATTCAATAGAACTCGGTTACCGAAATCAGAATATCTTTATGTAGTCTGTATCATATACAACTATAGTTGAATTCTATTTATTGAACTATTAATAAAGGTGGATGTAGGCATTTGTATTTTATTTGTAAATGATAGTAAAGGAGAAATATTTATGTATGAAGTTCAATGTCTAGATTTAGTACTTACAGAGAAAAGTGTTAGTCTTTTTGAAAAAAATCAATATATTTTAAATGTCGATTCGGGATCGAATAAAACAAAGATCAAAAATTGGATTGAACTTTTCTTCAATGTTAAAGTAATAGGAATCAATAGTTATCGACCCCCGCAAAAGAAAGAAAAAAGAGGAAATAGAAAACAAATAATGAAATATAGAATGCATTATAAACGTATGATTATTACACTAAAACCAGGTGATTCTATTCCACTTTTTCCTTCAAAATGAAACTTATTTAATTGCCAAACATGAACACCCGTTCGTACAGGACTTTTATTCCCGGCACACGTGATAAATCTCTATCAAGTTTTGATGAAAAAGTCCAATCTCATCCACAAAAGAAATTGACTTCCGGTCGGCATCGTTGTGGTAAAGGTCGTAATAACAGTGGAATTATTACCATACGTCATAGAGGAGGAGGTCACAAGCGTCTGTATCGTCAAATTGATTTTCGACGGAGTGAAAAAAACATACTAGGAAAAATTGTAACAATAGAGAGTGACCCTAATAGAAGTGCATATATCTGTCTTGTGCACTATAGAAATGGTAAAAAGACATATATTTTGCATCCGAGAGGGGTTATGATTGGAGATACTATTCTTTCCGGTCCAAGAGCTCCCATATCAATGGGAAATACCCTACCTTTGAGTGCGGTTTGAATTATTAATTTACGTAATCGGAAATAACCGATTGGGTTTACAGCAAAACCTTAAAATCTATCACTGATCCAACTAGAATACTTTAATGGGATCAATCCCAAAGGGAAACTGAGGATAAAGAGCAGCGGGTGATTGAGTTCAATAGTTTCTGGAATTAATTATTGACTCCAGAGATATGATAATATGGAGAAGACTTAATTGTCTGAAGCAGAAACAACTAAGGTAAAGGAACCCTTGTTATGAAGAGAAAAACAAGTAACTCACATTTGATTTGATGGTCAAAGGCAGATTCGAAGCTGAACAGTGAAAATATTTTTTTTTGTCTAAAAAAAAGAAAATCTTTATTTCAAATGCCTCCTACGTTATCCGGAAGATGCGAAAGCATTAACGTAATTTGATAAAGTCATTCATTCTGAATGCTACATGAAAAAAGAACATAAGCCAGATGATGGAATAAAAAAACCTAGGATGTACAGAATAAGGACATAAGGAATTTCAAGTATGCCCTTCATCTTAAATCTCTCTATAAAATAGATTAAGAATAATATTTATTCACATCCAGAAAGCTGTATGCCCTGAGAGAGGCTTGTACAGTTTGGGAAGGGATTTTTACAAATTAAAGGTCTACTTCAACCAATATACCTTTAGGCACGACTATACATAATGTCGAAGTACAAGTCGGAAAAGGCGGACAATTAGCTAGAGCAGCGGGTGCTGTGGCAGAATTGATCGCAAAAGAAGGCCGATTGACCACATTAAGATTACCATCTGGGGAGGTTCGTTTAATATCTGAGAACTGCTCAGCAACAATTGGACAAGTAGGCAACGTTAAATGGAAAAATAGAACTTTAAGTAAAGCTGGGTCAAAACGTTGGCTGGGTAAACGTCCTGAAGTAAGAGGAATAGTTATGAATGCTGTGGATCATCCTCATGGGGGTGGTGAAGGAAGAGCTCCAATTGGCAGAAAAAAACCGCTGACCCCTTGGGGCTATAGCGCACTTGGAAGAAAGAGTCGGAAGAGAAATAAATATAGCGATGTTTCAATCCTTCGTCGACGTAAGTAGGAATAGTTGTAAATCCATTTTTTTTTTTTCTATCAATAAAAAGAAAGGTAATTAACCATGGCACGTTCACTAAGAAAAAATACTTTTGTATCTAATGATTTGTTAAGTAAAATAGATAATCTAAACATGAATAAAGAGAAGAAGATAATAGTAACCTGGTCTCGGAGATCTGCCATTGTACCCGCAATGATTGGTCATACCATTGCTGTTTATAATGGAAAGTTACATTTACCCATTTTTATAACAAATGGTATGATAAACCACAAATTAGGAGAATTTGCACCTACTTCCATTTTCCAGGGACATGCAAAAAAGGATAAAAAATCGAAAAACGAGAAAAAAAAAAAAATAAGAGAAAAGTAACAAAATAAAAAAAAAAAGAGAGAGAGAAACGATAAAAAAGTCTCGTTGGAAATAGTATACATTAATTCATTATGGAGGATGAAGATGAAATTTATATTTAAAAATAGGAATTTAGATTTAAATTCAACTATAAGAATACGAGCTGTAGCTAAACATGTACGTATGTCTTCTAATAAAGCGCGTAGAGTAGCCCATCTACTTCGTAATTCTACCTATATACAGGCACTTGCAATACTGACTTTCATGGATTATAGAGCATGTGAGCCCATATACAAAGTACTTGTTTCTGCAGCCGAAAATGCATATTCATTTATGGGTATACATAAGTGCTATTTAGCTGTTCTTGCGGCTGAAGTGAATGAAGGTCCTATTTTGAAAAGATTTCGACCTAGAGCTCGGGGTCGTGGTTATCCAATACAGAAATCCACTTGTCATATAAGTATTACATTATTTTACGATACATCATCGGATTTCTTTAATTCAACTCCCGATTACATTACAGTACGATGAAACATTGGATTACGATAAAAGATACATTACGGATTGATAACTCAATTATGGTCAAAAAATAGAAACAAAATATCCAAATAGAGGGAAGCATAATCCATTTATGCCGCAAATATACTACTACTTGCAAAAAAGTATTCAAAAAAAATATGTATGGGAAACAAAATAAATCCACTTGGTTTTAGACTTGGTTTTACTCAAAACCATTGTTCCCTTTGGTTTGAAGAAAGGGATTATTCCGAAGATCTACGAGAAGATGAGAGAATATATAATTGCATTGAAAATTATGTACAACATATCAAAAGTTCTATCAATTCTAGTTATGGAGGAATTACACGTATAGAGATTCTGAAACAGACCGAATTGATTTCGGTAAATATATATATTGCATTTGTCGATTTGTTTATCGAAAAAAAAGGGCCAAGAAAAAAAGAAAAAAAAGATGAAGAAAAAGAAGAAATTAAGGAATTAAGAAAGGAAGTACAAAATATGCTTGTACAAAGTATGCTTAATTCTGTAAACAGAAAACTTGTCATTTCTATAGAAAAAGTGGATAAACCTTACAGAGAACCCAAAATTCTTGCGGAATATATTGCTCTACAACTAAAGGAGAGAGTTGAAATAAGAAAAATAATGAAAAAAGCTATTCAACTGGCTGAAAAGGCAGATGTAGAAGGTGTTAAAATAAAAATTAAAGGGCGTCTTAACGGAATTGAGAGAGCCCGGAAAGAATCGGCTATGAAAGGTAGAGTGCCCCTACAGACCCTTCGAGCTAAAATTGATTATTGTTATTATGCGGTTCAAACCGTCTATGGAGTATTGGGGATCAAAATTTGGATCTTTGTTTAAGATGAGCAATATCTTTCTATAATCTAACCAATCATAAATCTTAAATTCTATAAGATCAAATAAAAATAATTAAACATCTTGGAGCAGTGCTATGCTTAGTGTGCGACTCGTTGAGATCAAGCTTTTGCTTCTTTTCTAAAATGATAGAAAACTCCAAATAAAAACAAATTGGTCTCTAGTATATTTGTTTTATCTTAATTACTAAGATCCAATAAGCTAGTTATTTAACTATAGATAGTTCTATCAAATGAACGAAAGACTTTTTTCCACGAAGAGACAAACCTATATCTCTCGTAAAGAGAAAAAGAGTCTTTGATAATGCAAGAAAAGAAAAAGGGAAGGAGAAAAAGAGAAAATGAAATCTTCTTCCTTACAGTATTGTATGGTTCATAAATCACCCCCAAAGAGCAGTGTGATAAGGCATAAGAATTATCCTGATTATTTCTATTCAGTTTATAAAAAGAGCCTTGGATCAATGGAAACTAAGAAAATTGATTCTTGTAATAAATAGAAATAAGAGCTCCATTGCAGAGGGTATACCTAAGCAGCCATTTGAAAGCTATGGGAACGATGAAACCTGTGACTGCATAAGATCATATAGAAATCTTAATCATTCATTGGATAGGATGGCGAAATAAACCAATAAAGAATAAATTGAATTGGAGTCCATAAGTCAATCCCAAATAACTTAGAGTTAATATTCGCCTGTAAGATACTTATTGGACATATAGAGGTATTTGTATCCTCATATTATATGAATAATATATGTGTAATGAGTAAATACAGATTTATTCCTAGTACCTAACTATTGAAATGATCCAAATTTGCCATAGATTCTTCACAAGGAGCCGGATGAGAAGAAATTTTCATATCCGGTTCTGAAATAGAGATGGAATGAAAATAGTATTATATTATACAACCATCGACTAGAACCCAAAAAGAACGAAATTTCGTCACCAACATAGGGGAAGAATCAAGGGAATATCTTCTCGGGGTAATCGCATTTGTTTTGGTAGATTTGCTCTTCAGGCATTGGAACCTGTTTGGATAACATCTGGGCAGATAGAAGCAGGACGACGAGCAATTACTCGTTATGCCCGTCGCGGCGTAAAAATATGGATACGTATATTTCCCGACAAACCTATTAGAACGAGACCTGCAGAAATACGTATGGGTTCGGGGAAAGCCAAGGGATCTCCGGAATATTGGGTATCCGTCGTCAAACCAGGTCGAATACTTTATGAAATAAGTGGAGTATCAGAGACTATAGCTAGAGCAGCTTTTCAAATCGTTGCATATAAAATGCCTATACATACTAAATTTATTACTAGTTCGCGTAAGCCGAATCAAAGAGATATTTCTGGTAGAAAAAGATCATTGAATTGATAAGAAATACTTTTTTTCTGCCAAGGTAACAATTCTTTTGGAGGAAAAATGATTCAGTCCCAAACTTATTTAAATGTAGCAGACAACAGTGGAGCCCGAAAATTAATGTGTATTCGAGTGCTAGGAGCAGGTAATCGTAACACCGCTAATATCGGCGATATTATCATCGCTATAATTAAAGAAGCAGCACCTAATATGCCTCTGCAAGAATCAGAAATAGTGAGAGCCGTAGTTATACGTACGTGTAAAGAACTTAAACGTAGCGATGGAATGATAATACGATCTGATGACAATGCAGCAGTTGTCATTGATCAGAAAGGAAATCCAAGAGGAACTCGAGTTTTTGGTTCAGTTACTGAGGAATTGAGAGAATTGAATTTCACCAAAATAATCTCATTGGCTCCTGAAGTACTATAAATACTGATAAATTATGTAGAAATAATGTCAGGCATATTCCTAAAAAAGATAAACATGTCTTTATATTGAGCTTCTAAATTCTTAAGAATTAGTTCGTCATGGGTAATGATACTATTGCTAATCTAATGACTTATATAAGAAATGCTGACATGGTAAAAAAAAAAACAGTTCGAGTAGCAGCTACTATTATTACCGAGAACATAACAAGGATTCTTCTACGAGAAGGTTTTATAGAGGATGTTAGGAAACATAGAGAAGGTCAAAAATCTTTTTTTGTTTTAACTTCAAAATCTAGGGGAAGGACGCAAAAGAGATATATAACCGCTTCAAAGCGTATTAGCAAACCTGGTCTGAGAATCTATTCTAATTCTCGAGAAATCCCTAAAGTTTTAGGTGGAATGGGGATTGCAATCCTTTCTACTTCGCAAGGAATAATGACTGATCGAGAAGCTCGACAAAAAAAAATAGGAGGGGAATTATTATGTATTTTTTGGTAACTCCAAAACAAAAAGTAAATGCCTAAATTGCATTTTTGCCCCCAATATTGCAATGCTGTAAATAAAAAATAATATTAAACAAAATAGATTCTTGATAATAATCTAATTGAGTGTTCAGTGTCAAAAATTTGGCTGACAAAAAAAGAATTCAACTATATTCAATGAATATTCTTGAGTAGTAATAGCTGATAAAAAAAAAGATATTCATAAAAAAAGAAAAAAAAATTGATGAAACGTCTTTAATGAAATGATTCTTCTCTTTTAGAAATCTATCTAATGTCATAGTTAATAACAAAGTTAATATCTTATAGTTAAAAACTAGGAAAAATGAGTACCAAAAAGAATTTTGTCACTATTGATGGCGTAGTTACCATAGCATATCCTAATGCTATGTTCTTAGTCCATCTAGATAACAATATAGATGTTTTAACGGTTATATCGGGTAAAATGAGATGTCGATCAATACGAGTAGTACCGGGAGATAGAGTGAGAGTTGAATTACCTGTTTATGATTTAAGCAAAGGACGTATAATATATAGACATCCCGTCAAACGAAAGAATGATGCTACCGATGAGGCCCATTAAAAAAAAGATTTTAGCATTCAAAAAAGGACCACAAATATGAAAATCCGTGCTTCTGTTCGCAAACTTTGCGAAAAGTGCCGCCTAATTCGTAGACGGAAACGCCTTGTTGTAATTTGTTACAATCCGAGGCATAAACAAAAACAGGGATAATTCCCATTATAAGGAATTCTAAAAGAAATAAATCAATTTCGGCATCATATATATAATAATATATGATTATTATATGTATTATTATATATATATTTTTTTTTTACTTAAAAATATAATATCAAAATTTATCAAAAATTATAAGAAGAGAAGATTTGTGTTGTGTCAAAAAATACCAAAAAAATTTGTATCAAAAAAGACTAAAAAATTTGTATCAAAAAATACAAGAAAATATGTGCCACGTAGAGCTACAAGAAGATTTTTGCCACGTAAAACTAAACATCGAATACTGAAAGGAATTATTTGCGTTCGAACAAGTTTTCGCAATACCATTGTTACTGTTACAGATACACAAGGGCAAGCGGTTTCTTGGTCTTCTGCCGGTGCTTGCGGATTCAAAGGTACAAAAAGACGTTCACCATTTGCTGCTCAGATTGCAACAGAAAATGTTGTTGATACCTTAGTAAATCAAGGTCTTCTGAAAGAAGCAGAAGTTCTAGTAAGTGGCACTGGTCCGGGGAGAGAAACAGCAGTGCGAGCCATTTATCAAAGTGGTATAAAAATAAAGAATATACATGATGTAACTTCTATGCCACATAATGGATGTAGACCTCCCAAAAGGAGACGTGTGTAAGAATTGAATAAATTGAAAGAGAAAGAAATGATTAAATCATTAAAATAATATTATGAATCAGAATGAAATATCAGTCTCAATAAAGAGACCAGAATTGAAGTGCGTCGAATCTAGAACAGAGAGTAAGCGTTTTCATTATGGTCGTTTCACTCTATCTCCGCTTCGCAAAGGTCAAGCTAATACAATAGGCAGTGCAATAAGAAGAGTTTTACTCGGAGAAGTAGAAGGAACGTGTATCACACGTGCTAAATTTCACAATATATCAAACGAATATTCCATGATAATAGGTATTGAAGAATCAATACATGAAATTTTGATGAATCTGAAAGAAATTGTACTTCGAAGTGATGCATACGGAATTCGAGAAGGATCTATCCATGTTGTCGGACCAAAAAAAGTAACCGCTGAAGATATCATACTATCACCTTCTGTGAGAATAATTGATACTACACAACATATAGCTAACATAAACAAATCAATTACCTTAGATATATCATTACAAATTGAAAAAGGCCGCGGATATATTATCCAAAATCCAAATAATTCCAATTATAAGGATGAAATTTTTCCTATAGATGCTGCCTTTATCTTTCCTATAGATGCTGTCTTTGTCCCTGTTCAAAATGTAAATTACAGTATTCACTCCTATTGGAGTGAAAATGAGATACAAGAAATTCTATTTCTTGAAATATGGACGAATGGAGGATTAGCTCCTAAAGAAGCACTTGATGAAGCTTCTCGTAATTTAATTGACTTTTTCCTTCCCTTTCTAAATGCAAAGCAAGAGAACAGCGATGGAACAAACAGTCTAAGCGACAATATTACTCCTTCCTTACCTATTTCGCATACATCGACTGATACGAAGAGAATAGTTCTCAATCAAATGTATATTGACCAATTAAACTTCTCTACTAGGATATATAATTGTCTCAAAAAGGCAAATATAAATACAGTATCAGACCTTTTGAATTACAGTGGAGAAGATTTAATGAAAATAAAACATCTTGGGGAACAATCTGTCAAAGAAATATTGGAATTGATGCGAAATATTGGAATTGATTCACCGGGGAATCCGGTTTAGATTTCTAATAGTTCTATTTTTTTATCCCCCATTCATATATCTAGGGAGAGACCATTTATCTTAAAGCAACTACTCCCTAGATATATAAACAAAAGATTTCCCTCCTCTCCTATATTAAGATATTCTAATTTATATCAAATTGGAAAAGACCTAGAGTTAAAGATTCATCGATAGGTAACGTTGCTCCAATACCTAACCAAAGGGCTACTGCGGTACCGATTAAGAATACTGTTGTAGCTACTGGACGACGAAATGGATTTTGAAATTGATTCACATTCTCCAAGAAAGGGATTGTCAATAGTCCTGCAGGTACTGAAGCCATTAAAAGGACACCTAATAATTTATTAGGTACTGTACGAAGTATTTGAAATACGGGGAAAAAATACCATTCAGGTAATATTTCCAAAGGAGTTGCAAATGGATTTGCCGGTTCACCAATCATTGATGGTTCTAGAACTGCTAAACCTACAGTACATGCAATAGTACCAAAAATAACTACTGGAAAAATATATAAGAGATCATTGGGCCAAGCGGGCTCGCCATAATAATTATGTCCCATGCCTTTAGCTAATTTAGCCCTTAATACAGGATCATTCAAGTCAGGTTTCTTTGTTATTGGGATAAGTAGATTTTTATGAATCTATCCCCCGAAAGAACCGGACATGTCAATTTTGATCATCCGGCTCGAGCAATAGTTGAAAAGAAAATGATGAACGACGTATCGTTAGAATAAGTAGAACTAAGAAGATCTATAGAAAATTCATCATTTTCTTTTTTCGTATGCTCAGTACCCAAGTAAGCTCACAAATTTGATCATGATCAATATGCCTTTTGGATCATCTTATTCCTTGTAATCTGTGTTTATCTAGATCCTCACAATGTATTCTGCATACAAGGTATTGACTTGTTACTGATCTGGCCTTTTTCCTTCTTTAGACCCCTTCCTTTACTCCGATAATTTATCGTATTGAAACGCAAGGGAAATGCATGCATTTTCATACTATGAAAAGTAAAGGATAAATTGAAGTAATAAATTTGATTTATTAAATGTTATTACTATTACCTGGATTTCACGGAGCCTAATTCGGATTCGATCATAGAAATAACTCTCTTATAACACAACAAAGTGTTCGCCTTTTACCCAGGTTCTAAACCTTTTATTTTTGGAAAGAAAATTGGGACAGAGACATATTTCGATCTTAATCTTTATATGGCAGATCCTAAAATTGATCTGCACGGCCTAACTAATAGTTCAAGTCACACACTCCCATAATCCATTTTCTCCATTTGAGATGAGTATCTACTTCAATTTATTTGTATTAAATACACTTAATAATTGAAAGGAGAAATCCGAGAAACATATTTTTCGCGGCAATGATATATCGAAAAATAATAGGTTTACTGATTCAAAATGTATATTTCCTTTTTATAAAGGACCTGAAATACCTTGTTTGCGGATCATTAGAAAATGCATTAACATAAATACAGCAGTAAGAAGGGGTAATATGAAAGTGTGTAAACTATAAAAACGGGTTAAAGTAGATTGACCCACACTAGCACTTCCGCGTAATAACTCTACCAAAGGAGTTCCTATTAACGGAATGGCCTCAGGTACACCGGTCACAATTTTGACTGCCCAATAACCAATTTGATCCCAGGGCAAAGAATAACCGGTTACACCGAAAGATACGGTTAATACGGCTAGAATTACACCCGTAACCCAAGTTAATTCGCGAGGTTTTTTGAATCCACCTGTTAAATAAACGCGAAATACATGTAAAATCATCATTAAAACCATCATACTTGCCGACCATCGATGGACCGATCGGATTAGCCAGCCGAAGTTCACTTCAGTCATTATGTATTGAATAGAGGCAAAAGCTTCTAGAACGGTGGGACGATAGTAAAAAGTCATAGCAAAACCGGTAGCTACTTGTACCAAAAAAGAAGTCAGTGTGATTCCCCCTAGGCAATAAAATATATTCACATGAGGAGGAACATATTTACTAGTGATATCATCCGCAATCGCCTGAATCTCGAGACGCTCTTCGAACCAATCGTATACTTTATTGAGATAGGTAAACTCAAATCCCCCTCTGAAAACCGTATATGAAAATTTCTTTTCATACGGCTTAAACAAGAACACTCAAATATTTTTTTTTAACAAAGTACATGGTTTGTAAAAAAAAAAAAATATTTGATAGATATTTCATCTCTTTGTATCAAGGAAGAGGATTCATAATAATCCATGATTTCCTACAATAAGAAGGAAAAAAACTTCATAGTGATAATGCTCAAATTTCAAGTTGGCTCATTCTTATGCAAAATAAATTGCTATAGGCCTTTTGAACGATCTTTTATCCTATTCGTGATATAAATCACTTAGAGAACAACTAGTATGGACGATCCATAGGAATTATCTTGTCGAGATCTCAACTCAATAGATGAATAAATCTAAACCCCAGATTTTCATTTCACCCCGATGATTTTTTGAATACTCGAAAGGTTTTATGGGTTAGAACCTTTCCATTTCATTGTTACTCACTATACTCAACTAATAAAAATGGAATACTATCTCATTCTTTGGTCAGCATCAGTATAAAGAGGAAGACAGATCTCTCAATTGATTATCATAGTTTTTTTTTTTCAAATTATTGAGAAGCTTGGTCACGAGGTCTTAAAAACAGGCATAAACCATAGTTAAGATTTGATTGAATTAGATACCTCGTGCTCCGGATATTGACTATTAGAGCAATATCTAACGAGGTAGGAGAACCGTCTTTATTTTCTAAAGACAACAGACCGGTTTTCTGTACTAGAATAGAGATCAATTTTAACAAGTCGCACACCCATAATTCCAAAAATCCTTAAATTAAAAGAAATTACACGATCAAACTACCAGAACGTCATAACCTAAAAATGAAAGTTATTCAAAAATTCTTAGTTATTTTTTGGGGGGAGGGGGGGGGGGGTGAACTCGGGATCCGGGTAGTTTTTCTAGACCCAACTAACTGGAATTCCGTCTAATAAAATGGAAGAATTATAAATCTCCAAAATAATAGATAAGAATACTGCAAATAGAGCCATTGCAATGCCCATAAAAGGAGTAGTTCCCCATCCGGGAGCAACTTTACCAGATTCTGTATTAAGTGGTTTTAAATAATTTCCTACAGTAGTTTGTAATGGTCCGGTTCTGGAAGTATCATCAATGGTCTGTGTAGCCATAAAAAAATAGTATTGGTTGAGATCTAATTAACTTTGTATACTATTATGTATATATACATACATAGGATTACCTACCAATGGAAACTGCAACCTTAGTCGCTATCTCCATATCTTGTTTACTTGTTAGCTTTACCGGTTATGCCCTATACACCGCCTTTGGGCAACCTTCTGAACAACTTCGAGATCCTTTTGAAGAGCACGAGGACTAGTTGAAAAAAAGACCTTCCCGATCGGGAAGATCTTTTTATTATAGAAAGAGAATTAGAAAAATAGAAAATTATTTCCCCCCTTTATCGGGAACTTTGGGGGGTTCTCGGAAGAAAATAGCGAAAAAAATGATCCCTAAGGTTGATACCAAAAGGAATGTATAAACCAATGCTTCCATAGATTCGATCGTAGTTTATAATTAATAGAGATAGCTTTCGTACTAATTACAACATTTTTTATAAAAAATGTGGAATCAAAAGCAAAAGATTTGAATTCCTGAGATGCAAATTCTCAATATTGCATTAACAAGCGGAGCAATATCATATTATACCACTTGTCTTTTAGTAGTTGGATCTCCCAGTTTTTGGAATGCCCCAAATTCTACTTGAGCATCCAAATCCGGATCAATACCGGCAAAAACATCTCTGAATAGAGTTCTAGCACCATGCCAAATATGCCCAAAAAAGAAAAGAAGGGCAAATGTAGCATGCCCAAAAGTAAACCAACCCCTTGGGCTACTCCGAAAAACACCATCCGATTTCAAAGTAGCACGATCTAATTCAAAAATTTCACCTAATTGTGCACGTCTAGCATATTTTTTGACTATAGCAGGATCACCAAAACTAACTCCATCAAGTTCACCACCATAGAACTCAACAGTTACACCTACTTGTTCAACACTATATTTTGATTCTGCTCTCCTAAAAGGGACATCGGCTTTCACAATTCCTTCTTCATCTACTAGAACCACTGGAAATGTTTCGAAAAAGGTAGGCATACGACGTACAAAAAGTTCATGTCCCTTTTTATCTTTGAAAATAGGGTGTCCTAACCAACCAACAGCAATTCCATCTCCATTGTCCATTGCACCCGCCCTGAATAACCCCCCTTTGGCTGGGTTATTCCCAATGTAATCATAAAAAGCAAGTTTTTCAGGAATTTTTGACCAAGCTTCTGATAGACTTAGATTTTCAGCCAGACCGGCACGAACCCGTCGATCTATTTCTTGTTGGAAGTATCCCTGATCCCACTGGTAACGAGTAGGACCAAATAATTCGATCGGAGTGGTTGCGGAACCATACCACATTGTTCCGGCTACAATGAAAGCTGCAAAAAACACAGCAGCAATACTACTGGAGAGGACAGTTTCAATATTCCCCATACGTAATCCTTTGTATAAACGTTGGGGAGGACGAACACTGAGATGGAATAGACCTGCTAATATACCCAATATACCTGCTGCAATATGATGAGAAGCTATTCCTCCCGGAACAAAAGGATCAAAACCTTCAGCTCCCCATGCCGGATTTACAGGTTGTATTTTCCCAGTTAGTCCATAAGGATCAGACACCCATATTCCAGGGCCATACAAACCCGTTACATGAAATGCTCCGAATCCGAAACAAGCTGCTCCTGAGAGGAATAAATGAATTCCAAAAATCTTAGGCAAATCTAAAGAAGGTTTTCCCGTACGGGAATCACAAAATACGTCTAGATCCCAATATACCCAATGCCAGATAGCTGCTAAAAAGCACAAGCCAGAAAACACAATATGTGCCCCGGCCACACCTTCATAACTCCAAATACCTGGATTAGATATAGTTTCTCCAGTTATACTCCATCCACCCCATGAATCCTTTATTCCTAAACGAGTCATAAAAGGTATAACGAACATACCTTGTCTCCACATTGGATCAAGAATAGGATCGGATGGATCGAAAACTGCTAATTCGTAAAGAGCCATCGAACCGGCCCATCCAGAAACTAAAGCTGTATGCATTATATGCACAGCGATTAATCGGCCAGGATCATTCAACACGACGGTATGGACACGATACCAAGGCAAACCCATGAAAATACCCCTTTATCAGAAAAAGTAGATACCATGTAACTTTCTCGCATTAGAGACAGATTATGCTATGGAATTAAACCTTTGTCTCAAAGGTGAACATCTATCTATTAATAAAACAGTTTCAAAAGATAGAATTGAGAAGCGGATCTATTTTATCATTTATATCTACCAATATACAATGTGGTAATTGGTCCCATTTGTTTTGTATTAAACAAAGTAAAGTAATAAATTACTTTACAAAAGTAGGTATTTTACGAAGAAAGGCACGTCCGCTTATTTGGTCCTATCACTCATTTGATCTTATAATCTATTTTTGTAATAGAAAAAAAATACTTAATATACTTTTGATATGATAATCAACAACTTCCCCTCTCTCTTAGTGCCTTTGGTGGGCTTGTTTTTTCCAGCAGTTACAATGCTTTTTCTTTATTTTTATATTCAAAATGACGAAATTTTATGAATCTGATGAATATATCATAATATATATATTTTTTTCTAATATAATAGAATAGAAAACCTTCTTTAAATAGATCTAAATAGATATTTATCTTTATTTAGATCTATTCATAATATGATAAATAACAAAAATATAAATGTATATGGTATCATATGTATGAGACATATTAGACTCGTGTGTGAATTTCTTACTTCTACTTCAAAATATGCTTATATATACATTTGAATAGAGAGATTAATCATTTTTATTTGACTGATACAATCAAGTATTATTTTGATAGTCAATAAGTTAAGGGCAAAAAAAATTTCCATGCTAAAAAAAGAACAGACAAAAAAAGAGCACGGAAAAAGAAGAATCATAAAATCGTTTTGTTAAATGCTTATATGTATATGGCTAGTTTACTAATATAGCCAATTTATGAGAATGACTTCTGCGTGGGAGTCAAAATTTGTTCAATCCCTCAAATTCAATAGGACGTAATTTGTTATGAATCGTCGGTCCAAATGGCTCTGGATAGAACCGATAAAAGGGTCTCGAAAAATAAGCAATTTTTTTTTTGCTTGTCTCCTCTTTTTGGGTTCACTAGGATTTTTTGTGGTCGGAATTTCCAGTTACCTTGGTAGGAACCTGATACCCTTATTGTCATCTCAGCAAATACTTTTTGTTCCACAGGGAATTGTGATGTGTTTTTATGGGATTGCAGGTCTGTTCATTAGCTCTTATTTGTGGTGCACTATTTTGTGCAATGTGGGTAGTGGTTATAATAAGTTTGATGAAAAAGAAGGAGTTGTATGCCTTTTTCGCTGGGGATTTCCCGGAAGAAATCGTCGTATTTTCCTCCAATTTCTTATGAAGGATATTCAGGCGATCAAAATGGAAGTTCAAGAAGGTATATTTCCTCGTCGTGTTATTTATATGGAAATAAAGGGCCAACAAGACATCCCCTTAACTCGTACTGAAGAAAATTTGACCCTGCGTGAAATGGAGCAAAAAGCTGCCGAATTAGCCCGTTTTTTGCGCGTATCCATTGAAGGATTTTGAAATGAGGGGGGGGGAAGCCCTTTTTAATAAATAAATTCATAGATCTCGTATCAGTAGATATCAGACAAAAGTTTTGACATAACATTTGTCTGGGGGAGGGGGGAAAGACCATATAGTCACTTTATGTTCCACCAACACGAAATGTTACTTATGGAACCATAATATTCTTTGGCAGTTAGCAAACACTCCATATTATTCTTTATCTATTAGAAAGGGGCAAAAGGTTCTAATAAACACGGATATAATATATCAAATGAATACAATGAAGTAAATGACTATAGTTTTTTACACTTTTTTACATATTCGAAAAAATCATTTCCTATATGTATCAAAGAAAAAAAAATTGGTATTATTAGACTTAAATTTTCATTTATTTTATTTGTCAATTGAAGCGATTCTTCGGGTCAAGAGTTCAAAATGAGTCCAGATCTAAGCGATTTTCAAGGATTGATCCTTTCTTTTTTACTCTACTTCTCACTCAGAACAAACTATCCCTCATCCGAAAGATATTTTCTCTTGAGGTCGAAGAATTACGCAAAAGATCATTCTATGGATTTCATACCTCGTTCTATAATTCGCACTTTATTCAGATTTTGGACAGAGCTAACGAGCCAATCGAGCTCGTTAACGATTCACGAATTGGAAGTTGCCAAATATAAAGCATTAGCTTCTCTACAATATCTTACATGTTTAATAGTATTGCCTTGGGGAATTTCAATTTCATTACAGAACGGTTTAGAATCTTGGGTTACAAATTGGTGGAATACTGGTCAATCAAAAAAAATTTTTGATTATTTACAACAAGAAGACACTATAAGAAAATTTGAAAAAATAGAGGAACTATTCCTGTTAGAAATAATGATGGAAGATTCTTCGGAAACGTATTCGCAAGATATTCGTGTAGAGATGCAGAAAAAAATGATCCAATTAGTTTTGATATATAATCAAGATTGTATCCAAATCATTTCACATTTATTAGCAAATCTAATAGGTTTGGTTCTTTTAAGTGTTTGTCTCATTCTAGGTAAGAAGAAACTTGGTATTCTAAATTCTTGGATCCAAGAAGTCTTCTACAGCCTAAGCGATACAATGAAAGCTTTTACTATTCTTTTAGTAACCGATCTATGTGTTGGGTTTCATTCGCCCCATGGTTGGGAACTGATAATCCATTGGATCTTCGAAAATTACGGATTTGCCCATAACGAACGAATAATATCTGGTCTTGTTTCAACTTTTCCAGTCATCTTAGACACAATTTTAAAATATTGGGTTTTCCGTTGTTTGAATCGTACATCTCCTTCACTTGTAGTAGTTTATCACTCGATGAGTGAATAACAAATGGGTTCTCCCCCGGGCAATACTTCTTATTTTTTAGCTTTAGGTTTAATATAGTAGCAGAATTGCAAGCAGGTAACTATGATAGTTACCTACTACCATTTATTTGAAATAAAAGAATTGTAACAAAAAATTGAACCATGCAAAATAGAAAAACTTATGATAACTGGATGAAAAAGTTGATAGCTCAATCAATTTCCGCCTTAATATTGATAGATATAATGACTCGCACATCTATTGCAAATGCATATCCCATTTTTGCGCAGCAAGGTTATGAAAATCCTCGAGAAGCAACTGGGCGTATTGTATGTGCCAATTGTCATTTGGCTAAAAAACCTGTGGAGATTGAAGTTCCACAGTCCGTGCTTCCTGATACCGTTTTTGAAGCAGTTGTTAAAATACCCTATGATAAGCAAATAAAACAAGTTCTTGCTAATGGTAAGAAGGGAACTTTAAATGTAGGAGCTGTTCTTATTTTACCCGAAGGTTTCGAATTAGCTCCTCCGGATCGTATTTATCCTGAGATTAAGGAAAAAATAGGTGATCTTTATTTTCAGAACTATCGTCCCAATCAAAAAAATATTATAATAATAGGTCCTGTTCCTGGTCAAAAATATGGTGAAATTGTGTTTCCCATCCTTTCACCAAATCCCGCTACTAATAAAGCAGCTCACTTCTTGAAATATCCCATATATGTAGGTGGTAATAGAGGAAGAGGACAAATTTATCCCGATGGGAGCAAAAGCAACAATACAGTGTACAACGCTTCAGCAACGGGCAAAATAAGTAAAATTGCACGTAAAGAAAAGGGTGGATATCAAATAACTATTGATAATTCATCGGACGGTCGACAAGTAGTAGACTTTGTGCCCCCGGGACCGGAACTTCTTGTTTCAGAAGGCGAATTCATCAAGGCCGATCAGTCGTTAACGAATAACCCTAATGTAGGTGGATTTGGTCAGGAAAATGCAGAAATAGTACTTCAAGATCCTTTACGTGTTCAAGGTCTTTTATTATTCTTAGCATCTGTCGTTTTAGCACAGATATTTCTGGTTCTTAAAAAGAAACAATTTGAGAAAGTTCAATTGGTCGAAATGAATTTTTAGGCGCATAAAAGATTTGAATCTCCATTTTATGTGAATGCAATTATGTAAATAAATAAAAATTGCAACAATAAAGTCATACTTTTTCGGAATCCTTCATTTGCCCCTTCCCTCTGTTCGAATATATTGATTGTGAAGGATGAGGAGATATAAAAAATATTTGCATATTGAATAATGAGTGATTCCGGAACAAAGTTGTTAAATAGTGAGTTCCCTAGTTATGCTAGATATTCAATATTATATACATGTTATCTTTTCTCACCTTTATTTAGAATATTCGAAACAAATAAACAAACAGAAGGAAGGAGAGAATTAAGTAATCTTGGCTTACTATTTTCGCTTATTTTATAACTTATCTTACTCCTTGAAAAAGTAAAAAAAAAAAAATATATATACTATATGTATTTTTTTTTTACTTTTTATCATTATCTCGCCAAAGGCGTTCATTCGTTTTCTAATTCCATTTCTCCTTTTTGGACTGAAATGATAAATGGAGCAGCAAAGGTATGCTCATCGAGCAAACAGGGTCTGTTTCACAAAACAAACGTTTGAATCAAACGGCTTGTTCTTTTTATAGTTCAAAACTATAACAATATTATTATAGTTATAATAACTATTATTTGTACTTAATGCTATTATATATATGAACAAAGATTGCAGAAATGCATATGCGTAAAAAACCATTAAAGCACATTCTAATTGGATCGATCCAATTCTCTCTTTCAAAAAAAAAAAAAAAAGAAAAAGATTAATAATCTATTAATCTACAATTTACAAAAACTAACAAGTAAAGATAAGATCTTACCCTTCTTAAGAAGGGTAAGATCTTATCTTTACTTGTTAGTTTTCACTTTTCTATCTCTTATTATAAAAGACATTTTTTTTACTATAAGGAAGATCCTAATCCGGAATAAGAACCGTAAAAAAAAATACCTATTAAACCAATAACGAGAATACCAGTTAAAGTACCTATCAACCAAAGAGGGATCCTTCCGGTGGTATCGGCCATTTCTATTACTTCCTTTAACATTTTCTTAAGTAGTCATGAGACATAAATAATAATACATAGAGATATTAGATCTCACCAAATTCAATTGGGTAAGAAAAAATATTCTTACTGTTCCTAATTGAAAAAGTAATTAGAAAATAGAACAGCAAGTACAAAAATAAGTAACAACCCCCAATAGAGGCTAGTACGATTCAATTCAACATTTTGTTCATTTGGGTTTGATTGTGTCATAAATAGCTCCGTGATTTAGTTTATATAAAGTTTATCGCTGTATGAACTGCATTGCTGATATTGATCCCAAGAAAAAAACCGTAGGTACAGCTAGCCCGTGAACGGCCAACCATCTAACTGTAAAAATTGGATAGGTTCTATCTATAGTCATTAATACCTCCTAAAAAGATCTAGATCTAGTAAATTCATCGAGTTGCTCTAATGAATCGAAACGGCCAGTTACTAATGGAACCTCTTGTCGGCTTTCTGTGAAATACTCATTTGGCCGAGGGCTCCCGAATACATCATAAGCTAAACCCGTACTGACAAATAACCAACCCGCAATGAATAGAGAAGGTATAGTAATGCTATGGATAACCCAGTATCGAATACTAGTAATAATGTCAGCAAAAGCGCGTTCTCCCGTATTCCCAGACATGCTAAGCTCCCTATATTATTCTAAAATCAAGGGTAAATTGATCCCATGAAAGAAAGAGATCAGGAAATGGAAAACTACTGATATCTTCTACAATCCTTGCTTGATTGTCAATATGATACCAAGGGTATATTTGAAGTATACTAAGTATAGCTAGCCTGCTTCTAACATAGCAATAGAATTTTTCTTAATATAGAAAGGGAGTATGATCATTAGTGAAATTACTACACAATTGGTATTTATTTTATTTATAGGTGGGTAATTTCATTTTTTCTTTTTGATAACAGAATATCTTTTTATTGTATATTCCCTCTATGTTTGTTGATAACATTATTATTAGATATTCAATACTAACTTTGTATCTATTTATTGATACTCTTTTTTTAATAAATTGAGGTAATTGCCTGACAAAAATACGTATCAATCATTCTTTTTTCATTGATTTCTTGCATGCTAACTATAATTAGTTATTTTGGTTTTTTATTAGTTTTGCTTATTTTCACCTCAGTCTTATTCATCGGGTTAAGCAGTATACAACTTATTTGAAATAAAAAAGAAAAACCTCAATAGGAATTGAGATTCCGAGTCAATTTGAGGTACTATGTAGATTAGCTATTAATCCTTACCTATTCTTTTTTAATAAAAAAAATATGATTGAAGTTTTGTTATCCGGAATTGTGTTAGGTCTAATTCCTATAACTTTGGCTGGATTATTTGTAACTGCATATTTACAGTACCGACGCGGCGATAAATTGGATATTTGATTTAGGACCATATTAGAAACGGGTCTCTTACTGATTCTGAGGGATCAGATCCCATTAGCTTTTTCAGTCTAAGTGAAAAGAAGATCGATCGTAAAAATAAAAAAAAAAAAAAGCAGGATCACGCTCTGTAGGATTTGAACCTACGACATCAGGTTTTGGAGACCTGCGTTCTACCAAACTGAACTAAGAGCGCTTTTTCTTTTTTGAAAGAAAAAGAAGGGTCTGCATGTGGTATACCCCAATAACTTATTTGATTATTCGATGTTTCATCGAATAACTATCACTCGACTTTTTCTCTATTTCTTTTCTTTTATAGGAGAAAAGAAAAGGTAGGGATGACAGGATTTGAACCTGCGACATTTTGTACCCAAAACAAACGCGCTACCAAGCTGCGCTACATCCCTTTTAATCCAATCGTGAGTATTTTTATTCGATATTTTATATTAAATAAAATTTCTTTTGTTTTCCACATTTATCTGCCTTGGTTCCCATGTGAATAGACTGTATACACGGAAGATATCATCTATAAGATGTCTATTTATTGACAGTACTTGATTACTATCATATGTTCTGTTCAAAAAAAAAAAAATTGTGCAAATGTTTGCAGTTACTCGTAAACTACGGGTGTAGTTGACCAGATGATATATCTATCATTCTTGAGAAGGAGAACTTACGAACAATGCAAGATATAAAAACATATCTTTCCACAGCGCCTGTGTTAGCTACTTTATGCTTGGGATTTTTAGCCGGTTTATTAATTGAGATAAATCGTTTTTTCCCAGATGCCCTGATTTTTCCCTTTTTTTGACTTTCATTTTCCTCTCCTGCGAACCCGAAAGAAAAAAAGAATGTTAGATTCATTTCCTTTTCTTCTTGGATAAAGAAAATAAATTAGATTCAATCTCTTTAGAATTCAAGGGGAGGGTGAAGTTAGGATAAGATAAAAGTCAAAATCTAGATCCAAAAGAAAGTTCTTCATAAACTACTTTTAAATCTTAATTAAAGATTTTATTACGAGAATTAATTCATTAAGTAATAAAATCTTTAATTCTTTTTAGACAACTTCTATCCCTTTCTCTTTCTTCTCTTTTTTTTTCCAAATTGAAAAGAAAAGAAGTAGATACAATACCCAAAGTAAGTTATATGGCTAAGAGTGGAAATGTAAGAGTAACAATTACTTTAGAATGTACTAGTTGTACCCAAGATAGTGTTGAAAAAAAATCAACGGGTATTTCAAGATATACGACTCGAAAAAATCGCCGCAATACTCCTCATCGATTGGAATTAAAGAAATTTTGTCCTTATTGTTACAAGCATACCATTCATGGAGAAATAAAAAAATAGATTGAATTTAATATTTGTACCCAGAAAGAAAAATATATCAAAGATATTGATTTCTTTATCTTTGTATATTAACAAAATATGTCACTGTCAATATTTCTTTTCGAAATATTTTGAAATAAAATAAATAGTATTTGAAAGATTCATAAAACAAACTATGAATAAAATGAAGCCATCTTTTCGGAATACATATAAGCCATATTTTAAAAATAGATCTAAGTTTAGAAATAGATCTAAGTTTAGAAATAGATCTAAGTTTAGAAATAGATCTAAGTCATCTTTTCGGAATGCATCTAAACGATTTTCTCCAAATCAGCAGTCTTTTCGAAAACGTTTATCGCCAATTCAGCCTGGAGAGCAAATGGATTATAAAAATATTAGCTTAATTGGTCGATTTATTAGCGACCAAGGAAAAATACTATCTCGTCGAAGGAATCGATTAACGTTGAAAAAACAACGCTTAATAGCTAGGGCTATTAAACAAGCTCGTATTCTATCTTTGATACCCTTTCTTTCTTTAAATTCAAAAGTAATTAGAGCCTAAGACTCCTCCATTTAATGGGAGCTGCAATATCTAACAAAGATAGCACAGATTTTTTTCTATTTCTATCAAAAAAATGAATAATTTCATTATCCCGAATTTTCATATTGTCTTTAGTTCCCCGGAGAATTTCCCCGGGAGATTCGGTTTTACTATTTCATAACACAAGAATATTTTTTAACATCATAGAGAAGCAATTATTATTTAATACAGCTATTTGTGCAAGTGTTCTACGATTTGTAAGCAACTGCTTTTTGTATAAAAATTGTATGAATTTATTATAGGAGAATCCATTAGCACGGGATGCTGCATTAATTCGAGTAATCCACAAACGACGAAAATCTCTCTTCCGCTTAATTCTATCTCGGTGAGCGGAAACTAAAGCTCTCATTTTCTGTTGGTTAGCAGCCCTAAAAAGTTTTGAATGGGCTCCCCGAGAGCCTGATACAAATGCAAGAATCTTTTTTCGACGTTTTTTTGCGATATGCCCACGTTTAACTCTGGTCATTGAAGTTGATTCTTCATAAATGACTAATCTATTTTTTGATCAATCACTTTTTTTAGATTAGAATAAAACTGATTTTTCTAATGTATAAAATATAGATTCCAATGGCTTTTGCTACTCTAACCTTCCCAACCATAATCCTTTCAGTTAGGCACCTTCCAAGTAGGCAGGGGATTGGACCTTGCATTTAAGTAATACAAAAAAATATGCATATATAATATATTTTTTTTCTTTTTATTTTATTATGGATTTCTTCGTTTCTATGGTTATTTCTCTAACGGTAAGGTCCTCTCTATACGCCGGAGCCCTAAGATATGAAATGAGTATTTGGTAACTTGTATAGTTTACCATCTCTAGCTCTTCCCCCCCCGAATTATAAAAACTCTCAAGATTTATAGATACAGTAACGACATGTATTTGTGAGAGTTCGCAAGATAGCTGACCTTTTGTCCGTTCTCGCAGCAATATAAAACATAATCTTTATGTTTTTTCAATTTGCATTTTTTTCCTCGCTCAATGGATTGATGACCATTCGCTACCAATGAGGAAGTGCTTTTCACCCCACTTTAGGTGATTGGATTTGCATCAATTTAAACCATAAATTTCATTTTCCCCGGTACAAGGGAACTGATAGATCTGTACTTTTTAACAGAAGAAAACTTTTGTTAGAGCAATTTCCTGGTCCGTTTCAGCTTCTGATCCAAACGAGTCGCACATACACCCTCGCACATACTCCTTTACGCTGAGGGCATCCTCGAAGAGCAGGAGATTTTGTTCTATTTGCTATTGGCTGTCTCGCGGTTCTAATAAGTTGTTGAATAGTCGGCACTTTGAATTCTATTTTCAATTAAGTGAATGGTTTAGGTGATTCTTAACCATAAGAGGATCTATAGATCTAACGTACTTTTATACGTACCTAAATAGTAGTAGGACTAGCCATTATTTCATTTATTATAAAGTATATTTCTAAAATTGAGGAAATCACATAGTCTATACGTTACGATTAGAATATGTGGACTATCTTTCAAATTTCAAAGTGGTATAAAAAAAGGATATATAATATAGAAGATATATCATTTTTTGAACTCAAAAAAAAAAAAAGGATAAAACTATCTAAATTTTTTAACAAATAGATGAGAAATTGAACAAAAAAATAGTAGCAAAAAAATGATTATATAGTAAGGATAAGATCCTGATCTATAGTATCAATTTCTATTCAATAAAATACTAGAAAGAATATTATTATATATATACGAGGGATAATATTCTGATCTATAGTATCAAATTTAACAAATAAAATACTAGAAAGAATATATATATATAGGAGGGGGAAGATGATTATATGTAGGAGGGAAAAAATAATGTAATATGTAATGAGCTTGAACTTAACAAGCATCCCTAAAGTTCCATATCTCGGGGATAATCTAGCGGATGAGAAAAAACAGAAAAAACAAAAAGAACAAAAAAGAACAAGAAGAACAAGAAAACCCGAACCTAGAAGAAGAAAACCCAAACCCAGAAGAAGAAAAAAAACCAAACCCAAAACCAAAACCAGAAGAAGACGAAATTTGGGTGGAATTATATTACAGACTCTTTTTTGGAAGATATCTTTTTTTAGGTAGAGCGCTAGAAAAACAACCTGCTGACCAAATAATGAAAAGCATGATTTATTTAAATCAAGAAGATCAAACAAAAGACTTCATGTTTTTTATTTCCTGTCGAGGTGGAGGAATGCTACAGGGAGTAGCTGTTTATGATGTTATGCAATTCGTAACAGGGGATGTATCTACATCAGGCTACGGGTTAAATGCTTCAATGGGAGCTTTCCTTCTACACGGGGGGGCGTTTAATAAACGGGTATTAAGCCTAAACGGTCGCATGATGATTCATCAACCTCATATGTCTCCTTATGATCGTCGTCGCCACGTTGAATCCGGCTCCGATGCAGAGTTTATAAGCCGATTGCGGACGTATATTTTGGATACTTATATAACAAGGACAAGGGAAGATCCCGAAATAATTGAAAGTCTCTTAGAAAGAGATATTTTTCTGACGCCAGAGGAGGCAAAAGCGGTTCGTCTTATCGACGAAATAGGCGTAGAAGGAATGGGACTGGATTTGACAAATCTATCGTTTTTTTATGCCAATCGTGATGACCATGAAATGGGGTTATGGCAATCATGATGACCATGAAATGGGCAATCATGATGACCATGAAATGGGCAATCATGAAAGTTTTCATCATGGTCGTGTTTTATGGCCTCGGGGGGTACAGCAGGCAATAGCTTCTGGGGAGGGAATAGCTTACGCAATTAATGCAAGTTCAAGGTTTTCATCTCCTCAGGAGGAGATTTATTCCACGATCTACAAAATCGTCTACACAATCTTGTACGTACACAGCTATGGCTGGTTGCTTTAGTAAGTTACTAAAGCAACCAGCCATAGCTGTGTAAGCCTATTCCTAATAAATCAACGCCTAAATAACATGTCCAAACTAGAATAAATCCTAGAGAAGCAACAATTGCCGATTTTTCTTCTTTCCAACCCCTGTTTATTCTAGTATGTAAATAAATTGCAAATAGAATCCAAGTTATGAATGCCCAAGTCTCTTTTGGATCCCAGCTCCAATAAGATCCCCATGCTTCGTTGGCCCATACTGCCCCGGAAAGTATACCTATAGTTAAAAGAGAAAATCCTAGACCAATGGCACGATAACTTAATTGGTCTAATTGGTTAATAAAGACCCATTTACGATAATTTCTAAATGAAAGGTAAAAAGTATGTTTCAATTCCTTTTTTTCTTGGTCGTGTGAATACCAATTTTTATTGAAGAAAAAAGAATTTTTCACATTAAGAAAAATCTTTTGATTTATTTGGGACGCAATGACCAACAAAGCTATGGATGATAGGGATCCACATAAAAGAGTTGCATAACTGAGTAATATCATACTTACATGCATCATTAACCAATGAGATTGTAAAGCGGGTACTAACATTGCAGATTGCTGCATTTTATCCGGAAGACCTAAAGTAGCAAAACCATGAGTTAACATAGCACTTGGCGCGGTGATTGCACCTAACCACCAAGCATCCTGGCCCCGTAGTTCTATAACTATATGAATCATGGAGGAAGTCCATGAAAGGAACATGAATGACTCATACAAATTACTTAACGGTAAATGTCCCGAATAGAGCGAACGGGCAACTAATACTCCCGTTATACAAATACACGTCACTATCATGCCCTTTCCTCCTGAATTACTTAGTTCTTCACTTTTATAAACTAAGGTTCCCCAATAAATAAGAGTGATCACAAAAGTAAGAGAAAAAGAGACATGAGCTGATATATGTTCTAGAGTTATAAATATCATAATCATAATAAACCCATTTATTCTTTAATATAGGATTCGTTTCGTAAGAGAAGCATCAAATCTATTGATATGTAATCAATCATATTGACATAGATCGAACAATGATAGTAATTTACTATATAGGTACTCCATAAGTAATAGATATATATCTCATTTTTTTTATTAGATAGACTTAGACAAATGTAGTGTAGAGGTACAAGCACGAGATTAGAAAAATTGATATCAAAGCTCTATTTTTTCATCCATATTAATCAATGAAATTGAAATTAATGAATTTTCTTTTTTTTTATTATATGTCTATTCTTTTTTTCATGTTTAATCGATCTAGATGGACATATTTTTTTTTCTTTTTTTGCACTCAATGAGAATCTTGTATTTCATAAAAATTAGGTGCAATATAGTCTTTGCGCAAAGGCCACCCAATCCAACTTTCTGGCATCAATATACGTTTTAGACATGGATGACTTTCATAAAATATTCCCAACATATCATAAGATTCCCGTTCCTGGAAATTAGCACCTTTCCAAATACATAGAACAGACGGGATTCTGGGATCTTCCCTTGGGACAAATACTTTTATACACACCTCTTCGGGTTCATCTGCATTATCCTTTATTCTCGTAAGATGATATACACTAGCTAAGGAACCCCCTGGTGCTACATCATAAGCACACTGAGAACGGAGATAATTAAAACCATAAACGTATAAAGCAACGGCTATAGAGACCCAATCTTCAGATTTGATTTGTAATGTTTCTGTGCCTTGGTAATCAAAACCCAAAGGTCTATGAGCTAACTTATGCTTGGCTAGCCAAGCAGATAATCGACCTTGCATTTGATTACTATTTATTGTCAAAGTATCTGTATAAGGATTTGACATTTTTCATGGAATTTTCAAACAAAATTGATTTCCTGCTCGTTACTTTTTATTTTTACTAACGATTATTCATTCGCCAGCTATTTTCAAATGTTTCAAAGGGTATGATATCTCTGAAATCGATTCAGATGTTTTGGGAGTTATCTCTAAAGTCGATTTACGAGATTCATAAGATTTATGAAAAAACTTATCCTCCTTATTTTCAATAAGAATACTGGACCCAATATTAAACCTATGCTTTCTAGTGAAATACCTCTTTCCTTGTTGAAACTCGTTTCTATCTTCAGATATTTCTTGAGCTATTTTTTCACGAAGTTTTATTATAGCATCTATAATAGCTTCTGGTTTAGGAGGACAACCTGGCAAATAGATATCCACAGGAATTAACTTATCTACTCCGCGAACGGTACTATAAGAATCTGTACTAAACATTCCTCCTGTAATAGTACAGGCTCCCATAGCAATTACATATTTTGGTTCCGGCATTTGTTCATATAATCTCACTAAAGAAGGAGCCATTTTCATGGTCACAGTTCCGGCTGTTATAAGTAGGTCGGCTTGCCTAGGACTGGATCTTGGCACCAAACCGTAACGATCAAAATCGAATCGCGAACCTATTAATGAAGCAAATTCGATAAAACAACAACTAGTACCATAAAGGAGCGGCCATAGACTAGAAAGTCTCGCCCAATTGGACAGATCGTTTAGAGTAGTAGAAATCACTGAATTTGGAGTTGCTTGATCAACTAAAGATGATTCTATAGGATTTATCACCGGCTTTCGATTTAGAGAATTTTCTACTCGCCTTTTATCATTCCAAAATTTGGGGGTTAAGACCATTCCAATGCTCCTTTTCTCCATGCATACACTAAACCAACAATTAAGATAATCACGAAAATAAAAGCTTCTATAAATGTAAATAGACCCAAAATATCAAAACTCATAGCCCACGGATAAAGAAAGACTGTTTCCACATCAAAAACAACGAAAACTAAAGCAAACATATAATAGCGAATTCTAAATTGGATCCAGGTATCTCCCATTGGTTCTATACCTGATTCATAACTAGTAACTTTCTCCGGCCCTTTACTTATTGGAGCCAAACTTCTTGAAATTGAGAATGCCAGAATCGGAATAAGACTGGATATGGATAAATATATCCAAAAAGTATCATATTCAGAAAATAGAAACATAAATAGATGATTCCTGTTTATAATAAATAAAATTCGTCTATTTTATTTGCTGTATTGTCAATTTATTAATCGCTTCTCTCCCCTCCCAAATGATTCATTATCATTTTTTATATTAATTCAATGTTTCGTCTGTGACTTAACACGGAAATTAAGAAAAGAATATTCTGTATTTAATAATCCTAATATAGGAAATGGTTCAAACGTGCAGTTTGGCCAACTTCACGTTGGTTCGTGTTGTAACGTGTGAATATGGGTTGATGTAAGGGAATTTTCTCTATTGAAATAAGGGGGCTTTCAGGGTCGTTGTTTCTAACGATGTGAGCTGTGCTAGCAGAAAAAGACAACCGAGTTCGATTATATATCGATTCTAATCGATAGGTACCGATCCACCCGTGGAACATATGAAATCTTTCATAAACAAAAGAATTATGTATGTGCCCACATTCCGACACGATGTCCGATCTGTTGTTCTCTATAATAGAGATATTTGAGAATAAGAATCTGCTCTGGGTCGCAGTCGAAAGACTATTTCTTCTCATTTTATTTAGAAGAATCCAAAATGCTTTTTTCTTTTCGTATTTCCTCTTTACTTTTTCTTTAATGATTTTCTATGTAAGTCGTCGGTTCAACATTTAAACTGAGCGAGAAAGCATATAAGAGTTTTCTAATTGTATAGGGCTATACGGGCTCGAACCGTAGACCTTCTCGGTAGAACAGATCAAATTTCTTATTACCAAAATGATTTGAATTGTTCCAAGAACCCAACATGCATTTTTATTGCATTGGGCTCTTTCATTAACTGATGGAAAAATCAGTGAGTCTGCCATTCTTTTCCGGAACAGATAATAAGATGGCTCCGTTTGCTTCAAACGAAAATTTTTCGGAAGCAATCCCAAAGTGCTTCAAAAGGTTCCCTTGACGTAGGTCTGTCATGCTTAGACATAGATTCTCCAAATGGAGTCTCTCTCACCCAAAAAGAATAATATGAGACTTCATACACCTCAAAGTTCATAGAGCGAAAAGAATTCTTTTTTGAGATCCTCGTATTGTACTCATTATGTCTGACATTGAATGTCCCCGAGATTGACCATATCAACTAGATCTATAGTTCGAATCAGAACGAACTTCATCTTTGTCATGCTATTGTTCTCCTAATTCATAGAGTAAGACTCAAATCTATTTTATGAACCGAATGAACCAATAAACTCTTCTGAAAACCATTGGCGCACGTGTAAACGAGGTGCTCTACCTAGCTGAGCTATAGCCCTTCACAGTTTAGTCTTGAAGATATACTAATAAAATAGATCACTTTCTGTCAAGACGGATGATATTTGATTGAATCATTCGAATCCTAGTTAAGGGCATATTGTTTATATGTCTAATTATGCCTAGAATCTAGGTACGACTCTATCTAGGATAATAAATAACCTACTTAACTCAGTGGTTAGAGTATCGCTTTCATACGGCGAGAGTCATTGGTTCAAATCCAATAGTAGGTAAAACTTATTTGCTGCGATTGAGCAATAAATCGCAGCAAATAAGTTTTACTCTATTTTGAAAAAAAAAAAAAAGAAATAAATTATTTCCTAAATAATGATAATGAATCCATTTTTAGATCATTATCGAAGTTGAACTTTACAAAGAAAGAGATTACTAAGTAAATTGAAGCTATAACTCTAAATGATTATTGACTGATCAACTCATTACAGAGCATTTGTGCTTTTTTAGGTTTTTTGCTAGTATTAGCAATTGGAATCAATATCCTATTTATTTTTATGAGAACCAATCCTTTTATTTTTGGGGTTTCCGCACTTGTAGAAAAGAAGGCAGGACGTATTGCTCAGATCATCGGCCCAGTACTAGATGTATCTTTCCCTCCAGGTAATATGCCTAGAATTTACAATTCGTTGATAGTTAAGGATAACGATACAACTGGTCAACCAATAAGTGTGACTTGTGAGGTACAACAATTATTAGGAAATAATAAAGTTAGAGCTGTCGCTATGAGTGCTACAGACGGTTTGATGAGAGGAATGAAAGTAATTGATACAGGAGGGCCACTTAGTGTTCCAGTTGGTGAAACTACTCTCGGGAGAATTTTTAATGTTCTTGGGGAACCCGTTGATAACTTAGGTCCTGTAGATGCTCTCACAACATCTCCTATTCATAGATCTGCTCCCGCCTTTACACAGTTGGATACCAAATTTTCAATCTTTGAAACAGGCATTAAAGTGGTGGATCTTTTAGCTCCTTATCGCCGTGGGGGAAAAATTGGATTATTCGGGGGAGCTGGAGTGGGTAAAACAGTGTTGATTATGGAATTAATCAACAACATTGCTAAGGCTCATGGAGGGGTTTCTGTGTTTGGTGGAGTAGGAGAACGTACCCGTGAAGGAAATGATCTTTACAAGGAAATGAAAGAATCGGGAGTCATTAATGAACAAAATATATCCGAATCCAAAGTAGCTCTGGTCTATGGTCAGATGAATGAACCACCAGGAGCTCGTATGAGAGTAGGTTTAACTGCTTTAACTATGGCTGAATATTTCCGAGATGTCAATAAACAAGATGTACTTCTATTTATTGACAATATCTTCCGCTTTGTCCAAGCAGGATCAGAGGTATCCGCATTATTAGGCAGAATGCCTTCCGCAGTGGGTTATCAGCCCACTCTTAGCACGGAAATGGGTTCTTTACAAGAGAGAATAACTTCTACGAAAGAAGGATCTATAACCTCCATTCAAGCAGTTTATGTACCTGCAGATGACTTGACTGATCCCGCTCCTGCTACAACATTTGCACATTTAGATGCTACTACTGTACTATCGAGAGGATTAGCTGCCAAGGGCATCTATCCAGCGGTAGATCCGCTGGATTCCACGTCAACTATGCTCCAACCTTCGATCGTAGGCGAAGAACATTATGAAACTGCGCAAGGAGTGAAACAAACTTTGCAACGTTATAAGGAACTTCAAGATATTATAGCTATTCTTGGATTAGACGAATTATCAGAAGATGATCGTTTACTCGTAGCAAGAGCAAGAAAAATTGAACGGTTTTTGTCACAACCCTTTTTTGTAGCAGAGGTATTCACCGGTTCTCCCGGTAAATATGTTAGTCTAATAGAGACAATTAGAGGTTTTCAAATGATCCTTTCCGGAGAATTAGATGGTCTACCCGAACAGTCTTTTTATTTGGTGGGTAACATTGATGAAGCTACTGCAAAGGCTATGAACTTAAAAGAAATTTAAAAAAAAAAAAAAGAAAATGAATCTAAATCTTCGTGTACTCACTCCCAATCGAGTTGTTTGGGATTCAGAAGTTCAAGAAATAATACTCGCTACCAATAGTGGTCAAATGGGTGTATTACCCAACCATATTGCAATTGTAACAGCTTTGGATATAGGAGTCATGAAAATACGACTCAATGCCCAGTGGTCCACTATGGCTTTGATGGGTGGTTTTGCCAAGATAGACAATAATGAAATCACATTATTGGTAAATAATGCAGAAAGAGGTATTGATATTGATCTTCAAGAGGCTCAGGAAAATTTTAGATTAGCGAAAGCTGATCGTGCGCGAGCTGAAGGCAAGAGACAAGCAATCGAGGCTGATGTGGATCTCAAAAGAGCTAGAACACGACTAGAGGCTGCTGATGCAATCTTGTTGAGATAAAGAAAAGATAAAGATTTTGTTCTATTTGCTATTGGCTGTCTCGCGTTTCTAATGTTGAATAGTCGGCACTTTGAATTCTATTTTCAATTGAATGAATGGTTTAGGTGATTCTTAACCAAACCATAAGAATATGAATCTAACGTACTACTATAATATTCGTATTCAATAGACTTATTCTTATTCTAATAAGTCTTTAACTGTCTGAGCCAATAACTAGGCGCATTTCCACCTATGCCCATGCCGCCTGCTATTCTTCTTCGCCTAAATAAATCTATAACATCTCACTATTAATATAAAATAAATTGGAATTGCGGAAAGGTCCTCAGGTCAATCGAACTATGAAATTGAGTTGCATCATACATACATAACATGATACAATATCACTTGAAAGAAAAATCTTTTTGACAATAGAGGCTACAAAATGAGTATTTTGTACAAAATTTTTTTTTTAATACAAAAGTGATTCTTTACGTTCGGCACCCAGGTCGAGTAGACCTCGTTCTTGTAAGAGCTATTAACCAATAAATCATAGGGAGGGACTTATTTATGTCACCAAAAACAGAGACTAAAGCAAGTGTCGGATTCAAAGCGGGTGTTAAAGATTACAGATTAACTTATTATACTCCGGAATATCAGACCAAAGATACTGATATCTTGGCAGCATTCCGAGTCACTCCTCAACCTGGAGTGCCCCCCGAAGAAGCGGGGGCGGCAGTAGCTGCCGAATCTTCCACTGGTACGTGGACCACTGTTTGGACCGATGGACTTACCAGTCTTGATCGCTACAAGGGGCGATGCTATGATATTGAACCCGTTCCTGGAGAGGAAAGTCAATTTATTGCCTATGTAGCTTACCCTTTAGATCTTTTTGAAGAAGGCTCTGTGACTAACCTGTTTACTTCTATTGTAGGTAATGTATTTGGATTCAAAGCTTTACGGGCTCTACGCCTGGAAGATTTACGAATTCCTCCTGCTTATTCAAAAACTTTTCAAGGCCCACCACATGGTATTCAAGTAGAAAGAGATAAATTAAACAAATATGGTCGTCCTTTGTTGGGATGTACTATCAAACCAAAATTGGGTCTATCTGCCAAGAATTATGGTAGAGCGGTTTATGAATGTCTCCGTGGTGGACTTGATTTTACCAAGGATGATGAAAACGTGAATTCCCAACCATTTATGCGCTGGAGAGATCGTTTCTGCTTTTGTGCAGAAGCACTTTATAAAGCTCAGGCTGAGACGGGTGAGATTAAGGGACATTACCTGAATGCGACTGCAGGGACATGTGAAGAAATGATGAAAAGAGCAGTATTCGCCAGAGAATTGGGAGTTCCTATAGTCATGCATGACTATCTGACTGGAGGTTTTACGGCAAATACTTCGTTGGCTCATTATTGCCGAGATAACGGCCTACTTCTTCACATTCACCGCGCAATGCACGCAGTTATTGACAGACAAAGAAATCATGGTATGCACTTCCGTGTACTGGCTAAAGCACTACGTATGTCTGGTGGAGATCATATTCATGCTGGTACTGTAGTAGGTAAACTTGAAGGAGAACGAGAAGTCACTTTGGGTTTTGTTGATCTATTGCGTGATGATTTTATTGAAAAAGACCGAAGTCGCGGTATTTATTTCACTCAGGATTGGGTCTCTATGCCGGGTGTTCTGCCTGTAGCTTCAGGAGGTATTCACGTTTGGCATATGCCTGCTCTGACCGAGATCTTTGGAGATGATTCCGTATTACAGTTTGGTGGAGGGACTTTGGGGCACCCTTGGGGAAATGCACCTGGTGCAGTGGCTAATCGGGTCGCTTTAGAAGCTTGTGTACAAGCTCGTAATGAAGGACGTGATCTTGCGCGTGAAGGTAATCAAGTGATCCGCGAAGCTACTAAATGGAGTCCTGAACTAGCTGCGGCTTGTGAAATATGGAAGGAAATCAAATTTGAATTTGATACGATTGATCGCTTGTAATCGAGTGACTTTCGTCTGTTTGGTCCCTTAATCGAAGCGAACTCGGCCCAATCTTTTCTTTTAAGATTGAGCCGAATACCGAATGGATGGGAATAGATAATTCGGCTAGAGGTAAGGTATTGACCTATTCTCTAATAGAGAAATCTATTTTCTGGATTACTCGATGGGGTCGGTAGATTGGTAGATCCAAGCCGGGGGGGGGGGGTAAGGGCCTTCAATCTATTCTAACTCGAACCCAAAGTGAGCTAAAGTATGATGGTTTGTATTTGTGTCTGTTAAAAGTTGTACATTAATAATATATAGAAAAAATATAGAAAAATGTGTGAAGAAGACAAAGATTCTGAGAAAATGTGTGAAGAAGACAAAGATTCTGAAAAAATGTGTGAAGAAGACAAAGATTCTGAAAAAATGTGTGAAGAAGACAAAGATTCTGAACATATTGACGAAACAAAACCCGTAGAAAACAGATTGAATTCGGAACGTTTTAAACATTTGTGGGTTCTGTGCGAGAATTGTGAGACCGTTATATATAAGACATTTTTTTTAGAACAAAAAGGTGTTTGTGAGGAATGCGGGGCAACGCTACAGATAACTAGTTCAGAGCGAATTGAATTATTAATTGATAATGGCACTTGGTGGCCGATGGACCTGAATTTTGCTAGTATAGATGTTTTAGAGAAACAGCATACGACGTTTGACATCAAAATGGTTCAAAGGGTCTCAACTTTATTGTACAAAGTAATTTATGACAAATATTTTGACTTTGAGTTTTTTCACCAAAAAAATGGATTGAAAACATTAGTAGGATACAATATTACTCTTGTTAATATCGTTAAGGTTGTATTAGAAAAGAAATTCATAAAATATTTGAATTTGGATTCAAAGGAAACTATTAAGATACTACAAAATATTATTGATACAGGTTTGAAAATAGTTCAATTTGTACTTTTTGAAATACATCAAAAAATAACAGATGAATTGCAGCGGTTTGCGCTTTTAGATACAGATACAGAAACAGCATTTAAAGATGAACAACAACTTATACGGTTTATGCGTATTTTAAATAGAGATACATCATTTGAAAATGATGAACTTATATCTCTATTGTCAATAGATGTTGTGAAAGAATTTATAGATGCAGCATTTGATGAAAATGATCAACCTATAAATTCTTTTTTTGCTATAACAAAAAATTCTATTCAACCTATACAAACTGTAATTGATTTGCTTCAACTTCAAAATTGGCTAAATTTGAGCTTACTAATTAAATTAAATAAACAATTAGCCAACTTAAAAGAACAATTACTATCACAAGATAAGTTCTTGAAAGTAGCAGCGGTAAACTTAGGGAAAATAGAACTTTATTTTCCCGAAGAAAAAAGAAAAGCAAGGAAAAGAAAAAAACTATTTCCTTTTTATCCAGGAAATGATCCAGAAACAAATTACTTTTTATGGCTGCGAAAACATATTGCAATATGCTTGATGGAAAAATATTTGGTATTTAAAAAATTCAAATATTGGTTTAAAATGAGTTGTTGTGGTTTACTCAAAGGAGAAGAATTCTATCGGTTCGGTTCCGATATTCTAGTAGAATACGTTAAAAAACAAGATCGCTATGAGTGTTATAATATTATTGATCATATCATGCATGATGATTTACTATATAGTAAAAAAAGTGTTGAGTTATTTAGACAAATAGAAAATCTATATAAGAACGAGAAAGATTGTGACAATAATTTATTCTTGTGTACTGAAGATACTGAGATCATTTATCTCTATTTACTAGAGATAATGAAAAACTTTGCTACATTAGCACTAGATAGCAAAGAAAAATTTTGTAAGAAAAAAGAAGAAGAAGAAGAAGAAAGTTATATAGAAGATACTGAAGATACTGAGGATATTGAAGAAGAGTATCCTTTAACTTATGCTTCTTTAACTAAAGAAGAAAAAGAATATGTCGACGCTGGCGTAAACCTAATTAAAACCACACTTCTTAATCTAAGAAAGGAGGAATTTCTAGAAACAGAAACAGAAGAACAATGTTATGATGATTATAACACTTCCTATCAAAAAGAAACAGGTTTACCCGACGCTGTTCAAACAGGCATAGGTAAAATAAATGGTCTTCCTGTCGCACTTGGAGTTATGGATTTTCAGTTCATGGGAGGCAGTATGGGATCGGTAGTGGGCGAAAAAATAACTCGTTTAATACAGTATGCTACTGAGCATCTTCTTCCAGTAATTATCGTATGTGCTTCTGGCGGAGCGCGTATGCAAGAAGGAAGTTTTAGCTTAATGCAAATGAATAAGATAGCTGCTGTGTTGCATACACATCAAAAGGAGAAAAATTTGCTATATATTTCAGTTCTTACATCTCCTACGACTGGTGGAGTCACTGCTAGCTTTGGTATGTTGGCTAATGTCACGATTGTCGAGCCAAATGCATACATTGCATTTGCGGGTAAAAGAGTTATTGAACAGACATTAAACCAGATAGTAGATGATGAAGATCAAATATCTGATTCTTTATTTGATTTTGGAATGTTTGATAGCATGGTTCCACGAGCTCTTTTAAAAAATGTTCTGAGCGAAATAATGGAATTATACATGCTGACTGATTGACAGGTTATTAAAAATAAGAAGATGATATGTAGGATAAAATGAATATGTAAAAAAAAAAGAACGTAGCTCAAAAGTTAGGAGTTTAAGGTAAAAAGAAAAAATATATTATTTGAAATTAAATGACATTTTTCGCTTTAATCTTGTTAAGATTTTATTATTATTTGAAATAAAATGGCATGTTAGTTGACATTAACATCTTAATCTTGTTAAAATGTTAATGTTATTTTATCCCTTTTCTCTACTTAAACAATCAATTTTAATGGAGCATACGGACCATGAAGAAGATCAGTACCTTTAAAGTATTCATTCGTTATGTAGCATTAATGGAATTATTTCGATGGCTAACGCGCCCATAAAAAAGGGATTACATTAGTGAGTTATGACCGATCATCGGAGCTCGTCGTATTGAAACTTTCTGTTATATGCCATTATATAATATAATGGCATATAACAGAAAAATTATTGTTATTACACTTCAAACCGTCTATGGATAAATAAATGAATAAGTAAAAATAAAAAGCTTCTTTATGAAGCTCACTTACTTTCATTATATTCGTATTCAATATAATATAATATATATATATATATATTCAATATAATATATATCATATAAATCGCAATAAATCGCATTTTACCATATTTTTTACCATATAAAGAAAATACAAAGATAATGATCTTATTCAATATAGAATTGCATGTTTTTTTTTTTTTATTATTTCTATTATAGAAATAATAATAGGAGGGGGAAGACGATATATTTTAGAAAGAAAATACAAAGATAATGATCTTATTCAATATAGAATTGCATGTTTTTTTTTTTTATTATTTATTCTATAATAGAAATTATTATTTCTATAATAGAAATAATAATAGGAGGGGGAAGATGATATATTTTAGAAAGAAAATACAAAGATAATGATCTTATTCAATATAGAATTGCATGTTTTTTTTTTATTATTTATTTCTATAATAGAAATTATTATTTCTATAATAGAAATAATAATAGGAGGGGGAAGACGATATATTTAATTACAAATAGGAGGTAAATTATGTCTAATTCTAGAAAAACGTGGACGATGATTATAATGGTTGGTGATCTTATCATTTTAATCGAAATAAAAATGGGTAATAATGTTATGAACTTTCTCCCGGATGAGAAAGAATATGATCTTTCGGATCAACAAGAATATGATCTTTCGGATGATGATGATCTATCGGATAAGGAAGAACAAAAACAAGAAGAACAAAAAGAACAAGAAGAACAAGAAGAACAAGAAGAACAAGAAGAACAAGAAGAACAAGAACACCCAAACCCAGAAGAAGAAAAAAAAAAAAGTAAAACGGGAGTTCCCTATTATTAACAACAATAATTGTAATAAAACAAAATTAAAATGAAATAAAGGAGGATTTCTTTAATTATGATTACACAAATATATGGCATAATTTTGCCGTGGATTCAGATGTCTTCACCAATTCTACTATTTGGTGTTTATTATGGCTTTTTATCAACGTTGCCGATTGGTCCGGCTCAGATGTATTATGTCCGAGCGATGTTGATTCAAAACAAAGTCGTCGACAACAGGAAAATTGTCCCTACGGGAAAATTGATCCTTGGTGGTTCTTTTGTGGCACAACTCGTGGTCTTCTCATCCATTTATCTTGGCCCTATTTATACGAGCATTTGGAAACCTCACGTAATGACAATCATGCTTGTTCCCGTTCTATTCTTTCTTATTTTTCAGACCACTTTGATTCGAAAATACCCTTGGCTTCAAAATCCGGCAATAGAGTTTCTTCTTGGAGTCGCTTTACAGCTGCTGAACCCGGCCCTTTTCGGTAAATCTGTCTATACTCGGTTAACCAATATGATGCTATTCAGGTATAGTGAAAGCTATATATTTATGCTGAGTACCGCAGCCGGATGGTTGAGCGGACAAATTCTTTTTGTCAAAATGACGAAAATTTTATGTTCACGCGTAGAAAATGATACTCCCTTAAGAGTTGATAGAAGAAGGGAACTTTTCGCTTTCAGTTTTCAAATTATTTTTTTCGCTTATGCCATGCTCACATGCTACGGGAGGAATCCTTCTTTAATCACTACTAAGTGGAATGATTCAAGATCGTTCATTCAGGGTCCTCGAGAAGAGTTAGAAGAGGTCTCGTTAGAGTTATCCGATAAGAAAAAATCTTTTAGGGAAGATGTCAAAATACCTAAGAAAAAAAAGAAACATAAGTATAAAACTAAAGTTTCTATTAATATGAAGAAAAAAAATAAAGTTAATAAGCCGCCCATTCCTCTGTCTCCTTCTTATAGAACGTTAGTGAGAATTCTATCTTTAGAAGATCTAAAATTGGATACTGCGACAGATTCCGCTTTAGGAGCTTTTCTAATCAAAAGGTGGCCGTTAATCTTTTTTGATTCTAATCGGTTTAACCAACCCCTGCGATACGTAAGTATCGGAGACTTTATTCTTCGTGGCCCTGTGAAGAGCCAAGTTGCTGAATATTTCTTCGATGTTTGTCTCTTTGATGGCCATGAAAGAATTTCTTTCACAGCTCCGCCAAGTATGTCTTTCTTTGCCAAAATGGCAAACTTGGGCGATCAAAGTCTTGATTTAAATCAGGATAACCTTGATGAATGGATAGTTAGAAAATCGGAGAGGAAATCTTATTTAGGCGAAGAGCTTGAAAATAGGGTGAGAGCTCTAAGCAATGGATCTCCTATTGTAGATATTCTTGAAAAAAAAATGAGATTTTCTCGAACAAAAGGAGGAAAGTACCTTCCAGAAGTTCATGATCCTTTACTCAGTGGGCCATTCCGTGGGTCGATGAATCAATTTAAATCACCGTGGATGCTGCACTCAGAGGATTATTTGAAAGAGAAAAAAAAGAATAAACTGTCAGAATGTAAGAACCATGATTCTACCAACCGGCTTTTTCGAATTTCCTTAATTCCACCAGAAAATAAAGATAGAATCGTTCAACCACGAATAAAAATGATTTCCAAATGGTGGATAGAGAAAATTCATATGTTGTTATTAGAGGAACAGAAAAGAAAAAAATGGTTGGATGAATCTACTTTGGAAGATTTAAAGTCAAGATATGATAAAATGTTTCCTAAAACTTTATCTTCATTGGAACATGTTTTCAAAACATTGGTCCCGGCGCCTTTAAATGCAGGAATAGAAAAAGGCATCGCTTCTTGCGATAAAAAATTAATAACAAATTATTTGTTGCATATTTTTCTTGAAACTACAGGTCTCAAATGGGAATTGCTTCTTAGTGTTCTTCCTGCCGAGCAGGCTTTGCTTTATGAGCGATTTTTTTTTATAAATTCGAAAGAATTCTCGAATTCTCGAGTATCTATGAATATTAAGATATCACAGAAAAATATTCTGAACGATTTTGTAGAGATTTCAGAAGAGGATCTGCCTTCTAAGAAGACACGTGCTAAGGATAAAAAGCGTACGACTAAGGATAAAAAGCGTACGAACGATAAATCAAATTTTGATCAAGATTTATTTGAAAAAAAAAAATTTGATCAAGATATGAAAGATTTTACAAATTTCCATGAACTTTATCTTATTTATAATAAGTGTATGGAAAAGGAAAAAATCCGTGTTGATGATTATGAACCTCGAATCCGAGATTTTAACAGGTTTATTGTTCCTAAATTGCCCTCCACCCTAATATCTGGAGTTCACGACCCTCTAGCTGTCAAAGATTGTCTCGAAACTCGTCCAAAAAAAGCTCGCCAATTAATCATTATAAGGCCCTTTGACAAAATCGAAGAGCTTAAACAAAAAAAAGAAAAAAAAAAGGGATTCTTTCAACCTTTCGAAGAAAAAGTTCTTGAACAAGAAGAAAGTCCTGAAGCGGACAAGGGGGGGGACGAAGAAGAGGATCTTGTATTTAAAGATATATATGTCTTTAGTTACCCCTATGAAGGGGATTTTCGTCGAGATTTAGTAAAGGGAGCTGTCCGTTTTCAACGACGAAAAGTTTCAGCGATCAACCATTGGATAGCGAGACCAGAGTCGATTCTTTTCGGGAGACTTAGATCAATGACTCAAAAGCCAGAGGGGATGACTACTCAAAAGTCACATCACAAACCTTTTCCTAAGAAAGAAGTCAAAGAGAAGACAAAAGTGAAAAAAACTTCAAGATCTTTAAGAATTTACGAAAAATTTTTAGAGAGACGTGAAAGAAGAAAAGAAGAGCGCCGTCGTCGAACACAGCAAACCTTCGACGGAGAAGTGATTCACTATGTCAGAGCTGCTCTCTTGTTCACTCATACATATCTAAGGAAACGATTGTATTTCCCTATTTTGATAATAGCTAAAAATATTGGTCGTACTGTATTATTTCAGACCCCCGAATGGGAGCAGGATTGGTCCAACTTGCAAAAGGAAGCATATCTCAAATGTAATTATGATGGATATGAACTGACGGACCCGGATGTCCCGAAGAAGTTCATAAAAGATTATATCAAAGAGGGTATTCAAATCAAGATTGTATATCCTTTTCGCTTGAAACCTTGGTATGAATCTAACTCTACTGAAACTGACAAAAAAACAACTGGTTTCTTAACTATATATGGGACAGAAATTGAATTACCTTTCGGTAATCCCCCAAAAGTGCCTTCTTTTTGGAAACCTATTGGCGAATGGATTTGGAATTACACGTCCGATCGGACAAAACCTATTATCGAACCTATCCGGCAATTGATAATTATTATCGAACCTATCCGCCAATTGATAAATAAGAAATTTCAGAAAGAGATCAAGATAGATACTCGGACAGAAATCAGAATGATTCGGACTAAGCCTACGTCTAATATTAAATTTTCTTTAGAGGTCGTACAAGATGAACCATTATCAATCCAGATGGAAAAAGATTTGGATCTTACAGATCCAAATGATTGGACAACCACAATGAATGATCGAATCAACCAAATGAATGAAGAGTATCTCTTCAATCTAGATATTTATAAGAAATTGAAAACTGATTTTAAACAGATAATGGATCAACCTTCTCCTGACATAAAATCTAGATTGAAAAAAGAGTGGACTCGAATCAAAATTTGGCGTTCGCTTTTCCAAAAGAAAAGTATTCGATTCATTAAGAAGAAATTGCCCTATTTTATGAAAGTTATTCATTTTAGGGTGAAATTAATACTTATTGATCTCAAAATAAGTATGTTCAATATGATCGAATCCAATTTGGAATTTTGCATGCAATTGAGTAGAAGTATTGAAGCAATTCAAAAAATATTCAATAGCAATGACCCAATTAGCAAAAACGCCGAATCTAAATGCCAAGGAAAAGAAATTTCCCAAGCATACGTATTTCACAAAATATGGCGAGAAATAAGAAATATGAAGGGATTCTATGCGAGGGATTTATTAGAATCAAGAACATCGTCTCCTTTTATAAAAAAAAATGTGAAAGAATTTTTGCATTCGCAAGGAATATTGGATTGCAAGCATCCTCGAGAGTTAACGGCTAACCATTGGAAGCAATGGTTAAAATGGTGTCCTGGCTACAGAATAGCCCCACACAAAAATAAAAAACGTATTATTGGCAACCGGTTGGGATGGAGTGAATTTGCATCGTTTTTGGGAGAGAAGCGCTTTGCGTCTTTTCTAACCCGACTCAAGAACCGGATCAAACGTCACAGATATGATCTTTTAGCGTATAGTTATCTGGATCATATGAAAGAGGATAATCACGGACCCGCAATTCAATATATACCGGAACCAGATTATAAAGCTATTACTAATTTTCAGAATCCCGGTTCTTGCAAGAAGAAGAAGAAAAATTCTTCGTTAAAGAAAAATGTCGATTTTTTCTCGGCAACTAAGGAAAAATATTACAAAAAAAGTCGATATTACAAATGGCAATTCTGGTTGTTCCCAGATCTTAGAAAAAGAATCAAAAAGGCAGACAAACTTGGTGACGTTTTTCCCCCAGATATCATAAGAAGACAAATTGAACACATGTGGGAATTTCGAGAGATTCAAGTACCAAAAGATTTTGATGTTGATGCTTTTGTAATAGAAAGTCTCCGAAAGAAAGAAGAGGAAAGGCGAAGCAAAGTCGCTGCCCTTGAAGAAATTAGGGAGGCGCGGAGAAAACGAAAAGAAGAGCGCCTCAAGACAAGAGAGGAGCGACGCAAAAAATTTGAGGCAGCAACTTCTCCAGAAGAAGTCAATAGATTGAAAAGGGCATTTAAAGTAGAAGATGACCAAAGCAAGAAAACAAGAATGAAGGAATCAAAGAAAAGATTTTTCAAGCAACAGAGAGCTAGACAACTAGCAAAAATAGCTGCACAAAAAGCTGAACAGCTCAGAAGGGAAGAAAGGAGACGCAAATTGGAAGAATTACGTCGGAAAAAGAAATATTCGAATAAAAGGAAAAAAGATTTTCTAGTTCGAGACTTCTATAATATTTATTATCCAAAAAAAAATATTGATAAAATCAATATAGAAAAAGAAGAAGTCCGAATAGCAATAAAGGAAATCATTTTGAAACAAGATGCTAAGAAAGCATCACAAGGTGATAAGAAGGCATGGGACCGAGTTAAATCAAAATTGGATGAAAAATACAAAAAAGTACAAGTACCATCCGAAACCAAGACCAAACCCAAGAAAGACAATAAACAAGAGATACAAGATCCCAAAACTGAATATCTGAAAGAACAGAAACGCTTTCGACGGGAGGCAAAACGTCTTGCAAGGGAGGCAGAATTAAAAGAGGAGATGAAACTTAGGGGATTGGACCCAAAAGAATTGGAAAAAGAAAAATTAGCGTATCGAGAAATGGCAAAAAATATTCGTAGGTGGAGAACCAAATTCGAGCTCGAAAAACTGCCACTAGCTCCTTGGGCTTCCAAGTTCAAAAATGCGTCTCGTTTTTTTGATAAGAAAAAATTAGGTAACGAAACTGCTGTAGCCGACTTACTTTTTCCATATGCGGAAAACGGGGATCTTGACTTGGAATTATTGGAAACTGTATTGTATCTCAAAAGTTGCTTCCCGAAAGAAAATGATTTGCTTAGAGTTTTTGCCGAGGCAACCCGAAGATCTATGCCATTTGTACCGGGGTACTTTAATGACCGATTCTTTGTATATAAAATTGCGAGTCTTTTCTTAAAACTCAAAAAGAAAAAAATTGATGTAAATCTTTTTGATAGATCTCAACGACGAAGAAAAATACATCCTATTGAGGATGTAAATGAAAAAATTTCAAGTTCTTTCATTTTCGAAGATGTTTTTCTTCCGAGACGTCGTAGAGAATTGAGAATTTTGAATCTTTTGAATCTGGAAAACCATTTAGATGAGAGTGTAAGATTCAATAGTAAAGAGATACCAAATGACCAAGGTCTGATGAAAAAAAACGAGTATCTGATCGTAGATACAAGACAAAAGATAAGACGTTTTCTTTGGCCTCGTTATCGATTAGAAGATCTTATTTGCATGAATAGATTTTGGTGGAATACCAATAATGGTAGTCGATCTGTTATGTTGAGGGTACGTATGTATCCCAAAATAGATCATTGGGAACATATTCAAAATAATTTGTATTTTATAAAACACAGTTTTATTTCGATAAGAGAGATTCTTCAAAATTTTGGAAATCATACCAAAAGTTTCTTGGGTACGAAACATTCGCCGGTTGCTGGACGAAATGAAGCTATAAATGAGGTAAAGCTTAAAAAAGAAGACTCTTTTTGTAGCATAAGTTCATCTCTTCCTTCTGACCGCTCCCCGTACAATGAGCTTCTTACGCTACTTAGAAAAATAATAAGTTTGCTTAGAGATTCCTGGATAGGTCCCCTTTTCTCTAAACTTAGAGATTTTTTTCTCAAATCGATGAGAGAACTTTTCTCTAAACTTAGAGATTTTCTTATCAAACGGATGAGTTCGTTGAGAGATTTTTTTCTCAAATCGATGAGAGAACTTTTCTCTAAACTTAGACTTGAACTTCAAAAAGTTCTAAATTCCCTTAAAAAGAAACTGAGAAAATTGATAGATCCGCTTAAGTTGGAAACTAAACTTTTCCACTTTAGAAGTTTCCTAAGAAACCTTATAAATGAAATCAGAGTTAAACTTATCAATTTTCTCAGTTTCCTAAGAAATATTATAGACGGACTATTAGTTAAACTAAAAAGACCTAGACCTTTAAGTCGTTGGCAGAAAACGTGGAACTTTATTCAAAAATATAATGTTCCAATAACTTTTTTCTTTGATCTTTTTAGCGAATGTCTTTCCTTTTTCAAAAGATAAATAAAAATTAGCCGCGATCTTGTTTACCATGGGATGGGTTTCGGAGCAGCAGGATTTGAACCCAGAACCTCCACCATCCCCAGGTGGCACGCTACCAAACTGCGTCATACTCCGTTATAACGACCAACATCGGATTTCTGTATCTATTTATCGTCGGATATTGAATAGAAAAAAAAAAAAAAAACTCTTTTTGCATTGACAATCTCGGAAAAATAGTCTAATATATCTAAATATATTCTATATAATATTTAGATATATTAGAACAATACCAAGCCGCCATGGTGAAATTGGTAGACACGCTGCTCTTAGGAAGCAGTGCTAGAGCATCTCGGTTCGAATCCGAGTGGCGGCATTCTATATAATAAAATACTATGGGTTAGTATCCCTTCCATATAATTTCCATAAAAGAATGTTTTCGTGAGAGAAATGACTCTAATATTTTTCATATAATCATGGGGAGATTTGAAATGATTTCTATAATCATTTCAAATCTCCCGTGAAAATCGATAAACTATTAGTTTATCGCTCAAATCCACAAATAGCATTCAAAAGAATATGAATTTGAATTAATTTCGATCTTTTTCTATATGTTTCTATTTTGAGAATTAAAATCAAATTAGATAGATTGAATTATCTGAAATAGTTCGATCGAGAATTACTGAAATTGAAACTTATTTTTTCCGTACCAAAGTGGTTCGACCCAAGTCTTCTAAATTTTTCTGACGACGTAGAGGTCGGGTAACCAATTCAAGTACATCTCTTGCATTGGCAAACCCATGAATCTGCGCAAAAGTAAATTCAACTGACCATTTAGTACTAATTCCTCTTGCTTCTAGCGGGTTAGCATGAGCCATTCCTGTGATAGCTAAATCGGGTTGTAATTCGCGTATACGTCGTATTTGATTCGAATTATCCGGTTTCTCCACAATTCGTGGTATTGGTACACACATCTTTATACATGTATCTTGTAAAAGTGATAATTCAGCAGCTTGATATCGTTTATCCATATATGGAATGCCAATTTCATGAACAATCATTCCACATCTGATTAAGAATCTTGCTAGAGATACTTCTAGCAGATTATCTCCCATGAAAAAGACAGATTTACCATGTACCAAATCAAGATAATCCTTTAAACCTTCCCATATTCGTTCCTCCCTTTCCTCCAAACCTTGGGGTTCAACACCAAATACAGGACAAATCTTTTCAATCCAAGCACGCGTTCCGTCTGGACCGATAGGAAAAGGAGCTCCAATTAATTGACATTTTTCGCGTCTTATCAAAGTTGTCGCTGTCCGACTCAAAAATGGGTGAACACCACAAACATAAACTCCATCACCCAATGATGGAAGATCGGTATATTTTTGAGCAGGTAACCAACCTGATACCTTGATGGATTGGCGTTTTAATTCTAAATTGAGTTGAGAAGCGACGTTGGACGGCAAAGATCCAAAAAGAACTAAGGAAGGGTGATTTGCATATTCAACCAATTCCTCTTTTTTTCTAGAATGAAAAGTCAAAAAATTTTGTATAGTTTCTTTTCGTTCACGAACGGAGAATTCCGGTTCTGGACAACGGTGTGCCATCGCAGCTAACACAGTATCTTCTCCTTGAGTAAAGGCATAATCGAGTCCATTCGCTCTTGCCACTAGAATTGGGATTCCAATTTCCCATTCTAGTTTGGGTGCCATACCTTCCAAATCCATTTTGATTATCTCTGTAGTACAAGTACCTATCCATATGATCACGCTAGGGTCTCTATCTTTTCTTATTCGAATACAAAGCTTTTTTAATCCTTCATAATCATTCAATTGAGCCGATATATCTCCTTCTTCCAATTCTGCCATTGCATAGCGAGGTTCTGCAAAAATCATTACTCCAAGTGCATTTTGCAGAAAATAACCGCATGTCTTTGTACCCACAACTAAAAAGAAACTATCTTCAATCTTTTGATATAACCAAGATACACAGCTAATTGGACAAAAAGTATGATAATTACCTGTCTCACATTCAACAGTGAGAGTTTCATCAATTTTCACTGACATAAATGATTATAACTATGTTGATTAAATCGTCGTAAATCCAAGTAAATTTTCCTTATTATTTTGATGTTTCCCCTCATTAATAGGATTGAGATAAAGGTCAGAGAGTAGATTGAATAATTCCCGATCTGGAATCTCCTTTGGCACAATACCTTCTGGTTGGGACAATATTTGATCCGCTATGTCTAAATAATATTCACATACATAGTTAAGAGATGGTTCGGATCCAACCATTTCAAATAAGGTTTTTCCTTTGACCCTCGAAACTCGAATATCTTCAATAAGAGGTAAGACTTCTATTACGGGCATTGGACAGGCTTCTACATATTTATTGATAAGATCTCTTTTAGATGTGCGATTTCCAACCAAACCTGCTAATCGGAGTGGATGTGTACGAGCTTTTTCCCTAATAGAAGCAGTAATACGATTAGCTGCAAATAATGCATCAAACCCATTATCTGTAATAATGAGACAGTAATCTGCATAGTTCAACGGAGCAGCAAAACCTCCGCAAACCACGTCACCCAATACATCAAATAATATTATATCATATTCGTAAAATGCATTTAATTCTTTTAACAACTTCACAGTCTCTCCTACCACATATCCCCCGCATCCAGCACCTGCAGGTGGCCCCCCAGCTTCCACACAATCTACCCCTCCATAACCTTTATGAATGACATCTTCGGACCAAATATCCTCATAATGATAATCTTTGGACTGCAAAGTATCTATAATTGTAGGTATCAAAAATCCTGTCAGAGTAAAAGTACTATCATGTTTGGGATCACATCCAATCTGTAACACTTTTTCACCACGTCTAGCTAGGGCAATTGAAATATTACAACTAGTGGTGGATTTACCGATTCCGCCTTTTCCATAAACTGCTATTTTCATCTTTTGATCTCCTTTTATTTCTTTTTTATCTTCCGAACTTGTTATTCGTTTGATTTAATTTTGAGTTGAACTTTGCCTTATTTGTAAATTGAATTGTAGCATGTTACATTGTTTGACATTGTTTTTTTTTTTTTAGCTTAGCTCCCTCACCCTCATTTTCTCCTGAGTAAATGGAGGAAGCCAAGCTTCATTCCCAAATAAATGCAATTTTCTTCATTAATTTGAAACGGGAACTCCCCGCTAATTAAGACTGAGTTCTCTCTATTCAAATAATAGAATAACCAATTTACTGCATGACAAATGACAAGAGGATAAGATAGGTTTGGGATTCGATTTGGTTACCGCCTGCAAATGAATGTTTTTGTTATGTTATATGTGTAAATGTGTCGTGTATCGTGATTTCAATGAATGAATAAATTGAAATCACCAAAGAAATCTTACCATCGATTCAGTTTTTTCTTTTTTCATAATAAAATATTTTCTTCTTCTATTTTGTTATATGTATGTAATAACATACATACACAAATGTATCGTCAACCACTCATCATTTGATTCATTATAGAAAATCACAATGAATTGAATACGGTCGATTTTTTTACCGGGCGAACGACGGGGATCGAACCCGCGCGTGGTGGATTCACAATCCACTGCCTTGGAACCACTTGGCTACGTCCGCCCCAAACTAATTGGCAGTCTCTGTCTACGGTCATTCCATTTCAAGAATGGTTCTAAGCCCCGAAAATAAACTAATAATGAAACTATTCTATTATTAGTTAGTTAATCATTTGTTGCAAGTATAAATAATCTTGCAATGCAACTCTCGAACAAGTTAGTGGCGTTTTGTTTATTGAAATTATTGATTGAAACAATAATAGTTTTGGGTATTCAATTTAAGATCTGAGCCGATACTTATTATTATAATATATAATATGCATCCATGGCTGAATGGTAAAAGCACCCAACTCATAATTGGGAAGTCGCGGGTTCAATTCCTGCTGGATGCACAGTAAAAAGTTATTGTGCTCTGCTCGCAATAACTTTTAATTAGACGGAAAAAGCAGTACCAGACCTTTCGGTTTTGGTACTGCTTTCTTTTTTGCTTTTCAAAGATTGAAAGACACTAACAATCCAGAGTAA